ATTCAATTGAGAAGTACGAGTATACTCCATAGAATGATTTGGATAAAATAGATTTAGCATCCATGGCTGAGTGGTCAAAGCACCCAACCCATAATTGGAGAATTCGCAGGTTCAATTCCTGCTGGATGCACAAACAAGAGGAAGATATATCTCTACATAAAAAGATATCCGAATAAAGTTTGTATAAAAATAAATTCAATGTTTTTTTATGTAAAAAACTATACAATGTTTATAGAAATTGTTATGATTACCTGGGGAAATATATATATACGTGTATATTGAGAAACAAATTTTAGTTTAGTAGGGAGTGAATGTAATTATGGATAGAGTGAAGAACCCAGTACTTACAGAGAAAACTATTCGTTTACTGGAAAAGAAACAATATAGTTTTGACGTTGATTTGAATTCCAATAAGACTGAAATAAAACATTGGATTGAACATTTTTTTGATGTAAAAGTAATAGCTATGAATAGTCATCGACCTCCAAAAAAGAAGAGATATGTGAATTCTGTAATAGAGCATCCGATTCGTTATAAACGAATGATTGTCACACTTCAACCCAGGAATTCTATTCCATTATTCTCGAAAAAATAAAAAATTATTTTTTTTTTTTTTATTTACTATATTAATATGGCCATCCGTTTATATAGAGCCTATACTCCAGGCACACGCAATCGATCCGTGTTGGATCTTGAGGGAATAGTTCGATCTAACCCGCAAAAGGGATTAACCTCTGGCTTTTTATGTAAAAAAGGTCGTAATAACAGAGGAATTATTACTAGCCGACATAGAGGAGGCGGTCATAAACGTCTATATCGTCAAATTGATTTTCGACGAAATAAAAGAAGTATATCCGGAAGAATTGTTACCATAGAATATGACCCTAATCGTAATGCATACATATGTCTCGTATACTATGGGGATGGCGAAAAAAGGTATATTTTACATCCCAAAGGAATCAAAATTGGAGATACTGTTGTTTCCGGCCCAAAAGCTCCTATCTCAATAGGAAATGCCCTACCTTTGAGTGCGGTTTGAATTATTAATTTACGTAATCGGAAATAACCGGTTAGGTTTGAAGCGAAACCTATAAATCTATCACTAATCCGATCGTTCTACGTTCGGTGACCTTGGAAGGAAACTGAGGAGGAACAGTAGCGGGTGATTAAGCTCAATATTTTTCTTCCACTAAATTACTGACTTATAGAGATAAGATAATATGGAGAAGACTATATCGTCTCAAGCATAGACAAAAAGAGGGGCCCTTTTTTCTAATATTTTATTTCACGGTAAACAAGTTACTCACATTCGATTTGATGGTCAAAGGCAAAATTGAAGCTGGATAGTGAGAATGTACCTTTGGAGATGGAAATAATGTTGAATATGCCTCCCAAGTTATCCAGAACATAAAGATATGTTAGCGTAATTTATTAAAGTCATTCATTCTGATGCTACATGAGGAACACAAGCCAGATGATGGAAAAACAAACTTAGGATGTGGAAAATAAATTTATTTCTAAAACTTCATTTTATATTTATTTTTCAGAATTAGTTTTATTTTTTTGAATAATATAGAATTTTATGCATCTGGAAAGCTGTATGCCTTGAGAGAGGCTTGTACAGTTCGGGAAGAGATCCTCATTTCTGACAAATAAGAATCTACTTCAACCAATATGCCTTTGGGCACAGCTGTGCATAACGTGGAAATAGCACCTGGAAAGGGTGGGCAATTGGCTAGAGCAGCGGGTGCTGTAGCGAAGCTTATTGCAAAAGAGGGTCGGTTGGCTACATCAAGATTACCATCCGGAGAAGTTCGTTTAGTATCTCAGAATTGCTTAGCAACGATTGGACAAGTAGGCAATGTTGATGCTAATAATCGGACCTTGGGTAAAGCTGGATCTAAACGTTGGTTAGGTAGACGTCCCGAAGTAAGGGGAATAGTTATGAATCCTGTAGATCATCCTCATGGGGGTGGTGAAGGCAGAGCTCCGATTGGTAGGGAAAAACCGTTAACCCCTTGGGGTCGCACTGCACTTGGGAAAATAAGTCGAAAAAATAATAAATATAGTGATCCTTCGATTCTTCACCGCCGTAGAAATAGCTAAAGAGATTGGACAGAAGGGGGAAAAAACAGAGGGTAGTTGACAATGACACGTTCACTAAGAAAAGGTCCTTTTATAGCTGATCACTTAATAAAAAAGATTGAGAGTCTTAACATGGGAAAGGAAGGGAAAGTAATAATAACCTGGTCCCGTGCATCCACCATTGCACCTACTATGATTGGTCACACGATTGCTGTTCATAACGGACAAGAACATTTACCCATTTATGTAACAGATCGTATGGTGGGTCACAAACTGGGAGAATTTGCACCTACTCGAATCTTCCGGGGACATGCAAAAAGTGATAAAAAATCCCGTCGTTGATTAGGAGGTAACATTTGATGAGAACCAATAGCTCAGATCCGGAGGTCCGAGCTTTAGCTAAGCATATACGTATGTCTGCTCATAAAGCACGCAGAGTAGTTAATCAAATTCGTGGTCGTTCATATGAACAAGCACTTATGATATTAGAATTCATGCCTTATCGAGCATGTTATCCCATATTACAATTAGTTTCCTCTGCGGCAGCAAATGCTAGTCAGATTCTGGGCTTAAGCAAAGCTAATTTATTCGTTGGTGAAGCTAGAGTAGATGAAGGTGCTTCTTTGAAAAGATTCCAACCTAGGGCTCAAGGACGGGCTTATCCAATACATAAACCTACTTGTCATATAACTATTGTAGTAAAAAGCAAATCCGTATAAAAGAAAATTGGAAAAATCAAATTATGCTAATATCATTGGGGGAGGGAGGGGATGCATGGGACAAAAGATTAACCCACTTAGTTTCCGACTCGGTATAACCAAGAATCATCATTCTCATTGGTTTGCACAGCCAAAGATTTATTCCGAGTATCTTCAGGAGGATGAAAAGGTACGTAATTGTATCGATAATTATGTACACAGATATATAAGGAACTCCTCCAATTATAGAGTGGGAATTGCACGTGTCGAAATTCAGAGAAAAACAGACTTACTTCTGGTCGAGATACATACAGAATTCCCGGCCTTATTGATCGAAAGCAGCCATGGCCAAGGGATTGAACAATTAAAGAGAGATGTGCAACGTAATTTATTGAATAGAATTCGAAGAGTTCACATAACTTTGACAGAAATAGCGGGAACATACGGAGAACCAAATATACTTGCGAAATATATTGCCTTACAACTGAGGAGTCGAGTTGCTTTTAGAAGAATCACGAGAAAGGCTATTGAACTGGAGAAGAAAAAAAATATAAAAGGTATTAAAATCCAAATTGCGGGACGTCTTAATGGAGCTGAAATTGCTCGTGTTGAATGGGCCAGAGAAGGTAGAGTCCCTTTACAAACTCTCCGGGCTCAAATTGATTATTGTTACTATCCAGCTAAAACTATTTATGGAGTATTAGGAATAAAAGTTTGGATATTTCGAGATGAACAATAATTTATTTTTTATCCATTCAATTCATATTTTCAATTTGTATTACAATGTTAGATAAAGAAAGACTAAATTAATTCCCATTCATTCTATTTCTAATCCATATACATAAGATATATAATGAAAATCTTTTCGTAAAATAATATCTTGGAAAAGAAGTTGCTATGCTTAGTGTGCGACTCGTTCAAACTGAGGTTCTTAGGAAGAGACTAGGAAACCAACGAATCTTCAGTTTATACTAGAAACTAGCTCATTGCTTCATATTATCATAATCCAATAAATTAACTACGAGGTAGTATTACTTTCTCCACAAAAGAATTGATATTTGTGAAGCGAGAAACTATCCAAGAATATTAATAACAAAAATGAAATGATTAAATATTCTTTTCGAATCGTATGGTTGAAAAAGAATAAGACCTTTCGAGGAGCAGTGTGATAAAGCATAGAATCAATATTAATTATCGAATTATTCAATGATTCTGGATTATAAAAAAAGCCTTAAGTCAATGAATACTAAGAAAATTGAATTGTGAAAGGGAAATAAAAGGCTTCACTGCAGAGAGGGAACCTGAACGTGTATCTGGAAGCTATGGGAACGATGGAACTTCTGAACAAAAAAGATTGATATAAATCTTATTGTTCATTGGGTAGGATGGCGAAATAAACCGATAATTAATATATTTACAATTATAAAAGCTATAATCTAATTTTCATCAAGCAAATCTTACAAGAGTTAATATTCGCCTGTAAAAATTCTCTTGCAAAATCTAATGAAGTATGAAAGGAACTGTGCAATTTGATTGAATGAGAATGAAAAATGAAAAACACAAATTTTTGAAGACTTTCGGGTTTTCATAATTTCAATTTAGTTAATTCATATATCTATTGAAAATGAACAATGTTTTTCCTTTCGTTGGTAAAATAAGATTTTACAAGATTTTATTTGTAAGGAGCCGGATGAAAGAAAACTCTCATGTCCGGTTTTGAAGTAGAGATGAAATACAATCGACTATAACCCTAAAAGAACGAGATTTCGTAAACAACATAGAGGGAGAATGAAAGGAATATCTGCTCGAGGCAATCTTATTTGCTTTGGAAGATTTGCCCTTCAGGCACTTGGGCCTGCTTGGATCACATCCAGACAGGTGGAAGCAGGACGACGAGCAATTACCCGTTATGCTCGTCGCGGTGGAAAAATATGGATACGTATATTTCCTGACAAACCTATCACTGTGAGACCTGCAGAAACACGTATGGGTTCGGGAAAAGGATCTCCGGAATTTTGGGTATCTGTCGTTAAACCGGGTAGAATACTTTATGAAATGGGTGGAGTACCAGAAGCTATTGCTACAGCGGCTTTGAAAATGGCTGCATACAAGATGCCTGTACGTACTCAATTTATTACTGTTACACCCATGGAAATACAAAACTAGGAAATGCCTATTCCATAAGAAAGATACAATCAGAAAGATTCTAAGACAAGTCTAACGAGAAGATATCCCCTAATATAGAGATTAGCCATATTCCATCTTCCTCGCACTCCCGGAGAAGGAAAAATACACTTTGGGGGATATGATCTTTCGACGAAAAAACGATTCAACCTCGAACTTATTTGAATGTAGCGGATAACAGCGGAGCTAGAAAACTAATGTGTATCTGAATCCTAGGAGCTAGTAATCGTAAATATGCGAATATTGGTGATGCAACTATAGCTGTGGTTGGAGAAGCAGTACCGAATATGCCTCCCAAAAAATCGGGAATAGTTAGAGCTGCAGTTGTACGTACCCGTAAAGAACTCAAACGTGACAATGGAATGATTTTACGATTTGATGACAACGCAGCAGTTGTCATCAATAAGGAGGGAAATCCAAAAGGAACTCGAGTTTTTGGCCCGATTGCCCGAGAATTAAGAGAATTTGATTCTACTCAAATAGTTTCATTAGCTCCCGAAGTATCACGAATAACAAAAGATCATATAGTTCTACAATAAACAATATTTGAATGGTTTCGATAATCGAAAACTGGAATAATATAATGTATATAATATAATAATAAAAATAATAATATCTGATTGAGTTATTGCCAGCCGCCAATTTCTCTTTCGAACCATGAGCCGAAGTTACTCTCGAAAAATGTAATTTTCTAAGATATTCCAACTACTTGATTCTCCTAGTTATTCCATTGTGTCTCCTATCACTTGATGGAGAAGGGAAAATATATGTATTTTTTTTTTTAATCAATTTAGAGATTGTACTTCGGGCATATTCCTTCAAAAAGACTTATTAAATTAAAATGTTTATTTATATCAATAATAACCAGTTTTCACGGGTAACGACACCATTGCTAATATGATTACCTCTATAGGGAATGCTAACCTAAGGAAGGCAGAAACAGTTCGAGTACCAGCTACTAATATCACTAGAAATATTGGAAGAATTCTTTTACAAGAAGGTTCTGTGGAAACCCTTGGTGAACATCGGGAAGGTACAAACAACTGTTTTTTAGTTCTAACCCTGGGATATCAGGGGGGGAAGAAAAAACCATACATAACTGCTTTGAGACGTATTAGCAGATCCGGTTTAAGAATATATTCTAACTATAGGGAGATTCCTGAAGTCTCAGGTGGAACGGGAATGGCAATTCTTTCTACTTCCCGCGGAATTATGACAGATCGAGAGGCTCGGCAGAGGCAAATTGGGGGAGAGATACTACGTTACGTATGGTAACTCATCCACATCTTTAATTCATTATTCCATATGGGAAATCTCTTTTATCAAATAAAAACTAACTAATACTCTATAAATTTATATTAGTTAATTCGAAAAAGATTTTCCTTTTAATGAAGAAACAGAGTTTGGTTGACATAGAGGTTGTAGCTACTGAATTACTTCCCGATGCCATGTTCCGAGTCTGTTCATATAATGGATGTAAAGTTTCAACTCATGTTCCAAAAAAGATTAGACGTAATTATATATGAATATTACCAAGAATAGAGTGAAAGTAGGTAGGTAGAATCAATTTTTTATTTATGATTCAAACAAAGGACGTATAATCTAATCTATAGACATCATTGAATGATCAGGTCCTCTTGAATTTTTTTTTTTTTGTAATATTGGATGTCGAGAATAACAAACGAAAGGAAATAATTTGTCATAACGAACAAAATCTGCATTCTCTATATCAGTGATTATATCGAAATAAGGACTACAAACACGAAAATTCGTGCTTCTGTTCGTAAAATTTGTGAAAATCGTCGACTAATTCGTAGACGAGGACGAATCGTGGTGGTTTGTTCCGATCCGAAGCACAAGCAAAGGCAAGGGTAATCATCTTTATTTATCTTTCCGCACAAAATTTTGCTTTTTCTCTTAATCTTTTAAATCATATACAATTACTCTGTATAAATCATTTCCAATCCTATATAATAACTATTATTCTCATACATGGAAATGGGAACAACGCCAAGACTTATTAGAAAGATTAGTAGTCTACGTGGAGGTAAACGCGGGAGAATACCCAAAGGTGTTATTCACATTCGAGCAAGTTTTAATAATACCATTGTTACTGTTACGGATGTGAGAGGACAAGTTGTTTCTTGGTCTTCCGCCGGTGCCTGCGGATTCAAGGGTGCAAAAAAAAGTACACCATTTGCCGCTCAGACTGCAGCGGAAAATGCTATTCGTACGTTGATTGATCGGGGTATGGGACAAGCAGAAGTCGTGGTAACTGGTCCGGGTCCGGGAAGAGATACAGCATTACGAGCTATTTGTGGAAGTGGTTTGGCACTGAGTCTCGTACGTGACATAACCCCTATGCCCCATAACGGATGTAGACCTCCTAAAAAGAGATGTATATAATATTAAAGGAACAGCGATTGTGAACAGTACGAATAAAGTACCGCTATCTGCTAAATCTGCATATTGGAAGTGCATCGAATCTAAAGTTGAAAATGAGCGTCTTCATCATAGTCGTTTCATTATATCCCCACTTGGAATTGGTCAAGCTAATACTCTAGGAATCGCCATGCGCAGAGCATCACTCGGGGAATTGGAAGGAACATGTATCACTTCTGCAAAATTTGAGAAAATAACCCATGAATATTCTACAGTAGTAGGTATTCAAGAATCAGTACATGATATTTTAATTAATTTAAAAGAGATTGTGCTTAGAAGCAATTCTTCTGAAATTCAAAAAGCATATATATCTATCATTGGACCCGGAGAGGTAACTGCTCAAGACATTATATTACCACCTTCTATTGAAATAATTGATCCTGCATAACATATAGCCACTCTTACTAAAAAGATTCATTTGAATATTGAATTGAGAATTGAAAGAGATCGTGGATATCGTAGACAAAATATAGTAAAATCTCAAGATGGAAATTTTCCTCTAAATGCTGTATTTATGCCTATTCGAAATGTGAATTATAGTATTCATTGTTTCGAAAGCCACGACAAGAAGATAATGAAAGAGATGCTTTTGCTTGAGATATGGACCAATGGAAGTATCACTCCCAGAGAAGCAATTTATGAAGCTTCTCGAAGTTTGATCAACTTATTTATTCCTTTTTTACATGCGGAAAACGGGGAAAAGATTTATGGAATGGGGGATATAAACGAATCTAATGCGTTGTCTTGTTCCGTTCTTCCTCCTATGTCGATTCAGGTAGATCAGATGGCAAAAGAAGTTACTTTCAGACATATCTTTATTGACCAATTGGAATTATCCCCGAGAGCTTATAACTGTCTTAAAAGAATTAATGTACATACGATATCAGACCTTCTAGATTATAGTCAAGATGATCTAATGAAAATTAAAAATTTTGGAATCAAATCTGTTGAACAAGTATTGGAAGCTTTGTGGAAACGTTTTGGAATAAGTTTACCTGGGGAAACTTGAAGTTCAATAAATAACCTCATTTTTGTTTCTCTTTTGAAGAAAAATAAACTACAGTTGGATTCAAATCATAGTGAGAAAGATCAAATGGAATAACCGAAATCACTCCATTTGAATTTATTAAAATAACTTCTATTTCTTATAATTGGAATTTATTGAATCTTTGATATATCTAGGGATTATTTGCTTTGAAGCAAGTCCTCCCTGGATATGGGAAAAAAATCTTCTACAAGGGAAAATCGAACAATCAAATCAAGTAATTAATCTTGAATCGAATTATTGATCTTGGAAAAGACCTGAGGTTAGAGATTTATCAATGGGTAAAGCTGCTCCAATACCCAACCAAAGAGCTACTGCAGTACCAATTGGAAAAACTGTTGTAGCTACCGGACGACGAAATGGATTCTGAAATTTATTAATATTTTCTGGAAAGGGTACTGTCGATGATCCTGCGGGTACTGCGGCCATTAAAAGAACGCCCAATAATTTATTAGGCACTGTACGAAGTATCTGAAATACCGGAAAGAAATACCATTCAGGCAATATTTCCAAGGGAGTTGCAAATGGATTTGCGGGTTCACCGATCATTGAGGGTTCTGGGACTGCTGAACCTACAGTACATGCAATAGTACCTAAGATCACTACCGGAAAAATATATAAAAGATCGTTAGGCCAGGCGGGTTCTCCATAATAATTATGTCCCATACCTTTAGCCAATTTAGCTCTCAATACAGGATCACTTAAGTCAGGTTTTTTTGTTATCGGGATAGACAAATTTTGATCTATTCTTCTTCCCATAGAATCGGACATGAGAGATTTTTCTCATCCGGCTCAAGCAATAACTATAATTTTTTTTCTTTTAGGATACATAAAAATATTATATGATCTCTAACGCTTTGTTTTAGGGATTCTTTCCAAACCCCATTTTATTTGAATTAAATGCTCATTGTCCAAGTAGGCCATAAATTTGGGGTTGGGCATTATGATCATCAATATGCTTTTCGGACAATCTTATTCCTTATGAGTCATTTTCTTTTCCACGGAGGAACAAGGTTTTGGAACGTAATAGTATTAACTTGTTAACACTCCGGCTTATCTATCCGTTTTTTCTTTGGATCTCCCTTTCACTCCGATGGTATTATTTCGATTGAGATGCAAGGGAAGTGAATGCATTTCTTCACCATATTCCTTTTCTCCCAAGAAAAAAGAAAAAATATCTCACTTTAACTTACTGGATTTTGCGAAGCCTTTTTGAGATTATAACTCGATCATGGAAATAACTCTCTTTTCAAAACCAACGAGATTTTTGTACCCGAGTTTTAACCCTCCTACAAGTAGGAGCGAGATCGGGATAGAGACACATTTTATCATTGGATGTTGATGTGACAGATTCAATGGAAAATCTGCATAGCCGAAGTTGAATAATTCAAGTCACACACTCCCGTAATCCATCTTCTCTCTGAAAAGAATCTATTTTCGACTATTCATTGGTCTGAACCCAGTAATACTTCGGAATAGAAAACAAAATCCATGAGATATTCTGTTTCTAAAAATATCTATGGCAATGGAATAATTTAATGAAGTTAAGTTATTGAGATAATATGAATATTAATCCCTATTGTGTTTCTTCCCGCTCGTAAAGGACCTGAGATACCTTGCTTACGAATCATTGGAAAGTGCATTAGCATAGATACAGCAGTAAGAAGAGGTAATACAAAAGTGTGTAAACTATAAAAACGAGTCAATGTGGATTGACCTACACTGACACTCCCGCGTAATAACTCTACCAAGGGAGACCCTATTGCAGGAATAGCTTCAGGTACACCAGTTACAATCTTGACAGCCCAATAACCAATTTGATCCCAGGGCAGAGAATAACCAGTTACACCAAAAGATACGGTTAATACGGCTAAAATTACACCTGTAACCCAAGTTAATTCACGAGGTTTCTTGAATCCCCCCGTAAGATAAACGCGAAATACGTGCAAAATCATCATTGGAACCATCATACTTGCCGACCATCGATGGACTGATCGAATTGACCAACCAAAGTTGACTTCAGTCATTATATATTGAACAGAGCTAAAAGCTTCTGTAACGGTCGGGCGATAGTGGAAAGTCATAGCAAAACCAGTGGCTACTTGTACTAAGAAGCAAGTTAGGGTAATTCCCCCTAGACAATAAAATGTATTGACATGGGGAGGAACATATTTACTAGTAATATCATCCGCAATCGCCTGAATCTCAAGACGCTCCTCAAACCAATCATATACTTTATTGAGATGGGTGAACTTTTATTTCATACGCTCCCCCCCTCCGAAAACCGTACATGGGGATTTCCCTTCATACGGCTTAAGCAAAAAAATGATACGAAATCTTTTCATTGATTATTTCAATAAAAACTTCCCGAAAAAAGGGTAGAACCTAATCTTTTTCATAACATTTTTATTGCCTTGATCCCAAGTCGGCTCTTTCTTCCCTCCAAAACGAATGAATATTGTTGGCCTTTTGAACAATCTTTTCTCCTATCATCAATATATGTATTAAAAAAACAGTGATATAAAACAAATTCTGGAGATTATCTCGTTGAAATCTTGATGGATATTCAAAAACCTTAGATTCCTACTATACTCCGATAGACTCTTTTTTGTAGAGGAGGTACGATGGGTAAGAAGCTTCTCTATCGTCACCAACTTGATAAAATATGCTTATAAAATGGGAATGTTCTCTCATTTCCCAAGTATGCCGTTGTGAAAAATATATCGTAGAATTTATAGTCAACAAATTTTTCAAGTTATTGAAAGTTTGGTAACGAAGCTTGAATAGCGGATATACATAAATTAATCATGGTTTAAATCTTCCTATTGAACTAATGCCTTCGTGAGCCCCGCGCTTCAGATGCTAACCATTCAATTGGTATCCAGCAAGGTAGGATCATTCTGTGAGAAAGATGACAAATTACTTTGTACTATCAATGATTAATTCGGACGAGTCGCACACCCGTATTCCAAAGATCTCCTAATTGGAGAATCACACGATTAAACTACCATGGAGAGTTAACCTACGGGCCCTAAGCAAGTCATTAAATCTAATGAAACAGAAGATTTCTAAATTTTTCTATTTCACTAGATTAGAATATTTGTTTGGGGGAAAGACTCTTTAGTTTTTGTTCATTACCAACTCACCGGAATCCCATCCAATGAAACGGGGGAATTATAAAGTTCCAAGATAATAACTGGAGAGACTGCAAATAGGGCCATTGCGACACCCATAATGGGAGTGGTTCCCCATCCAGGAGCCACTTTACCATATTCCGAATTAAGTGGTTTTGATGGACTTCCTACACGGGTTCGTTGCGGTTTGATCCTGGGAATACCATCAATAATCTTTGTAGCCGTAAAACTTATTACATTAGTTGAGATTTGTTAACTTTATGTACTATTATATTGGAAACGGAAACAAACCATTAACCATTATATCGGGATTACTTAGCAATGGAAACTGCAACCTTGGTCGCTATCTCCATATCTCGTTCACTTGTCAGCTTCACCGGTCACGCTTTGTATACTGCCTTTGGGCAACCCTCCAAAGAACTTAGAGATCCTTTTGAGGAGCATGAAGATTAGCTTAAGTGACCTTCCCTCAGTCTTTAGGGAAGGTCATTAATTTTTTCATACCGGATCACCCGCTCGATGATCCAAAAATCATTTTTTCCCTTTGTTTGGAACTTTAGGTGGCTCCCGGAAGAAAATAGCAAAAAATATTATTCCTAAAGTACTTACCGGCGAGGATGTATGAACCAATGCTTCCGTAGATTCGATTGTATGGGTGAGGGAGTATAGGGATAACTTTCGTACTACTTAAAGATATAGAAATTAAACCTATCTAATCTATATAGATTAGATAGATTTAATTTTGAAAACGAGATATATATATTATATTAAACATTTTTAGATCGATGTTATACTACTTGTCTTTTGGTAGTTGGATCTCCTAGTTTTTGGAATGCTCCGAATTCAACTTGAGCATCTAAATCAGGATCAATACCAGCAAAAACATCTCTGAACGAGGTTCTAGCACCATGCCGAATATGTCCGAAGAAGAAAAGAAGAGCAAATGTAGCGTGACCGAAAGTAAACCAACCTCTTGGACTACTACGAAAAACACCATCAGACTTTGGAGTAGCACGATCAGATTCAGAAATCTCACCTAATTGAGCACGTCTAGCATATTTTTTTACTGTAGCGGGATCACTAAAACTAACCCCATCGGGTTCACCACCGTAAGACTCAACAGTTACACCTACTTGTTCAACGCTATACTTTGATTCTGCCCTCCTGGAGGGAACATCGGCTCTCGCAATTCCCTCCCCATCCACCAAAACTACTGGAAAGGTTTCGAAAAAAGTAGGCATACGACGTACGGAAAGCTCGTGTCCTTCTTTATCCCTGGAGACAGCGTGACCTAACCAACCAACAGCTATTCCATCCCCATTGTCCATCGCACCTGCTCTGAATAATCCCCCCTTCGCTGGATTATTACCAATATAATCATAAAAAGCTAATTTTTCTGGAATTTTGGACCAAGCTTCTGATAAACTAAGATTTTCAGCCCTGCTGGATCGAACCCTCCGATCTATCTCTTGTTGAAAGAATCCTTGATCCCATTGATAACGAGTAGGACCGAATAATTCTATTGGAGTGGTCGCGGAGCCATACCACATGGTTCCGGCAGCAACAAAGGCTGCAAAAAACACGGCAGCAATACTGCTGGATGAAACAGTTTCAACATTCCCCATACGTAATCCTTTGTATAATCGTTGGGGAGGACGAACACTAAGGTAGAATAGACCTGCTAATATACCTAGAATACCTGCTGCAATATGATGAGAAGCTATTCCTCCTGGAACAAAGGGGTCGAACCCTTCGGCTCCCCACACTGGAACTACAGGTTGTGTTTCTCCAGTCAACCCATGGGGATCAGACACCCATATTCCGGGACCGAACAAACCAGTTACGTGAAATGCTCCGGATCCGAAACAAAGTACTCCTGAAGGGAATAAATGAACTCCGAAGACCTTAGGCAAATCTATAGTAAGTGCTCCCGTACGTTCGTCAGTAAATATTTCTAGATCCCGATATACCCGATGCCAAATAGCTGATGAGAATAACAAGCCAGATAACACAATATGCGCAGCAGCCACGCCTTCATAACTCCAAATACCTGCATTAGTTACAGTTTCTCCGGTAATACTCCAACCACCCCATGACTTCGTTATTCCCAAACGAGTCATGAAAGGGATAACGAACATGCCTTGTCTCCACATAGGATCAAGAACAGGATCGGATGGATCAAAAACTGCTAACTCATACAAAGCCATTGAACCAGCCCAACCAGAAACTAACGCTGTGTGCATTATATGTACAGCAATTGAACGGCCAGGATCATTTGATACAACGGTATGGACACGGTACCAAGGTGGACCCATGCATATACCCCTTTCTCGAAGGGGAGTAGACACTACGTAACTTTATTGCATTCAAGGGCTGTGATACGATGCTAAAACCTTATCCAATCATACAGGGATTCACATCTATTTACAGTTATATATGATGAGATATTGAAATACCAATTCCCTTCTTTCTCACAATGAAGAGGAGCAGAAATAGTTTAGCATCTCTTGATTCAGCATAACAATAAATATATTGGTCCCATCAAACATCGGAGTGATTCAAATAATGGATAACGCATAGTTTAGAATAGGGTTCAATATCGTGCTTGACTAAACCGAAGAGCATAATGGTATTATATACTCTATGTGTGTAATAGGTAAAGTATACTCCAATGGATTGGTTATTCGAACGGAGACTCAAACAGAGGTTCAATTTTTCCATCTATCCATATCCATATGAGTTACTGTCTTTTACAATCTACATCAATTTTTTTTATTGATTGATAAAATAAAAAAAAAAATATATATATTTTTTTATAGATGAATTAGTTTTCTTATTCATTGGCATCAAAGCCTATTTAATTGAACAATCATAAGAAACAAACGAAACCCGAGCTTCTAAGGTATTACATTGTTAGATGCTTCCCATTAAGGGGTCCCGAGAAAGCTCTGAAATAACTAACTTACTCGTTGAATATTAGGAAAAATAATTTATTATGTTATGATTTCTAATCCTTCGTACCCCGATCCAATTAATCATATTGGCTGTTCTGTTCCATTTTTTCCTTCTGGTTGTTGATACAGATCCATGATTGAGAGAATTATCATAGAAAATCCTGTAATCTCTCCTTTGGACGGACGGAAGGATTTTAGTAATTGTTATCTCTCCAGCGCATCAGGTTCATGCCCGAAAAAAGTATACCCAATATCCAACCAATATTTGTTTTTTGATTTATTTCATCGATATGCATTGGTCCATGCCGCTTTCGCCTTGTGTATCAATCATATTATGCGTATGAAATGGAACTATAATATGATTTACTACGCCTATTGGTGGAATTACTAGAAATTCTGTAGGTCTATATAATTGATACAATCTTTTTTCCGATCAATTATGCTCTCGTATTGGGGGGCAATATAATATTTGGTCCCCAAGAAACGCCCATTGGTGTTCCGAAAGTATCCCTTCGAATCTTCGGAGAGGAAGATATAGTTTGGATTGACGTACAGTGCGACTTGTTTTAAATATTTGATTATACGGAATCTTCCCGTCATTCCTTCCGATTGAGATGCTTCTATCTCACTTAAGATTGACTAAATGTTCAGTAATCTAAAGCGTGAGATCTCTCACAGAAAAAAATTTATCAATTATGATAATCTATGGCTAGCCAAAACCAATAAAAAGTATTCAGGCTTCGTTCAACGAAACAAACAACCGATCAAAGATTAATCATTCTTGATCATGATGAAATGATATGGACAAGCATTTATAGCAGAAGTAAGAATAGAGTGGAAAAATGGCAGTAGATCTACTTGCTCCATATGTGCGAGTAACAGTCGGATAGATATTTCCCCGAAGTGGAGCATAAACCCAAGGATCTTATTAAGAATCTATTTGAAAACAAGGGAATTCTGCTGAAAATAAAATCATTGAATTGGACATCAGTTAATAGGCAGTTCAATAAGTTGAAAATGAGACACTTTGTAAACAAAGACAAACTTGAACTGGAAGTGGTAAGACTCATCCTTTGAGATGAAAGAAAGATTTTTTTATCTAACCAAAAGATTTTTTATGGAAGATGGGTATCGGGAGAAGAAATACCTAGCTTTTTCAACTGCTCGAGCCGTATGCACTTAAAAGTGCGTGTGCGGTTCCAAAGGAAGAAAAGCTATAAATCTATCCTAATCAACCGACTTTATCGAGAAAGATTATTGTTTTTGGGCCAGCACATAGATGATGAAATTGCAAATCAAACTATTTGTATTCTGATGTACCTGAATGGAGAAAATCAGAGTAAGGATATTTATTTATATATTAATTCTCCTGGCGGAGCGGTATTAGCTGGAATATCTGTCTATGATATTATGCAATATGTGATGCCAGATGTAAACACCATCTGTGTGGGATTAGCTGCTTCAATGGGATCTTTCATTTTAGCTGGAGGAGAAATTACTAAACGTATAGCGCTACCTCACGCTAGGGTGATGATTCATCAACCCGGTAGTTCTTTCTATGATGGACAAGCGGGAGAATGTCTTGTGGAAGCAGAAGAGATGTTGAAACTTCGCGACTGCGTTACTAAAATTTATGTACAAAGAACAGGGAAACCTTTATGGGTAGTCTCTGAAGATATGGAAAGAGATGTTTTTATGTCAGCGGAAGAAGCTAAAGTTTATGGCATTACTGATTCTATAGCTGTAGAAACTTCTTCGAACTCTCTAATTAATAGCTGATTAAAAAAAATTAACTAGAATTTTCAAGAAGAAAATAAAATCCCTACTTATGGTAAATATACAAGTGATCGGTGTGACGGATCCATCCATAAGTAGGAACAATAGCTTGCATATGAGAAATAAATCTTATAAATGAAAAATCGAATTCTAAGATTTATTGATACGAAATATAATAAGAGTCATAAAGTTTCGATTTAGTTCCGATCTTTCTAGAAAATTCTTTCACTTTTAAGAGAATAAAAAGAAACTTCTAAGGATTAGTTTTTGAATCTCATAATAAAATCTTAGGGTTAGGATCAATCCGAACCGGTAAATCCTGCATACCGCACTAAAAATGCCTACTATTCAACAACTCATTAGGAATCGAAGACAACCAATAGGAGATAGAACAAAATCCCCTGCCCTTCGAGGATGTCCTCAGCGTAGAGGAGTATGTACCCGGGTGTATGTGCGACTCGTTTAGATCAGAAGCTCGAGGTGCAGGGGGATCGATATGGCAGGAGAATCCCCTCACTATAGTAAGTACAGATCTATCATCCACCAATCTTGGGGATGAAATTTATGGTTTCTATTGGTGCAAATCCGATCACCCCGATGCAGGATGAAAAGCAATTTCTCAATGATAGCGAATGGTCATCAATCCATTGAGCGAGGAATAAAATGCAATTAGAAAAGCATTATGCTTATATCGCCGCAAAAACGGACTTACAAGGTAAGCTGCCCAGCCAACCCTTACGATCACACGCCGTTATTGTATGGATAAGTCTTATTATAAGAAGACTTTTTTTTGCTCGATGAATCGGGTGGAGCTGGGGATCAGAAACTATACGAGTCACTGGTAACATTCTCATTTCGTTTTGAGAAATAAGAGGCTCCGGCGTATAGGGGGTACCCCACCGTTGAAGGAGAAACTATAGAAACGATGGAACCCCGGATTTTTATCAGTTCAAGGTCCCATCCCTTGCTCACTGAGCAGATGCCCAATCCAAAAAATTCGTGGATGGGAAGGTTGAAGTAGCAAAAGCCACGGGAATCTTTATTCCCTACATCAGAAAGATCAGTAGTCTCATTCCATGAAGGATAGTAAAGAGAAAGCGGACTCTATGTAAAAGATGCAAATAGCATCCTATTCCGATATACATCCGAAAAACACAATGGTAATTTCAATAATATTTCTTTAATCGCAATAATAAATATTGTGATAATCACAACGAAGCGGGTGTTTTAATCAACTCAACCATATCCATCCTTTGCTCCTATTTATCATTCGAAGAAATAGAGCAAAATCTATTATAAAGAATATTAAACATAAGAATTTTTACATTTATTCTTCATTTAAATATTCAGTGATTTTTTTATATAGTAAGCAACAACGACTAGAGTTAAACGTGGCTACGTGGCTCGGAAACACCGGAAAGATATTATTCAACTCACATCAGGGTTTCGAGGAGCTCATTCTAGAATCTTTCGAACCGGTAAACAGCAAGTAATAAAGGCTTTAGTTTCTCCCCATCGGGATAAAGGTAAACGAAAAAGAGATTTTCGCCGTCTATGGATTACCCGGATCAATGCAGCAGCCCGAAATAATGGAGTTTCTTATACTAAATCTATTCAACATTTATACAAAAACCAGGTTTTTTTGAATCGTAAAATACTCGCGCAGATAGCTATATTGGATACTAGCAGCTCTTCCACAATTTCGAGAGAGGTTAACGAATAATAGATAGGGGGATAAGGTATAAAAACCTCTCCGGGGATTGATTCACTCCGGGGAGGTATAAACATCGAGAGAATTACTAAATCTTGGGAATGAGTGAATAGATAGATAAAGTCAATATTCCCTCTTTTCCATAGGAGAATCGAGATCTTTTTCTTTATGTGACCTATTTCGATTTCATCTTAATTAATGAGATTTATTATTAGTAATATCCAATTAACTTTCGTTATTGACAAAAGGTAACAAAGCTAAAATACGAGCTCGTTTAACAGCAATAGTCATTAAACGTTGTTGTTTCGAGGTTAATCTATTCATTCGTTTAGATAAGATTTTTCCCCGCTTGCTAATAAATCCGCAAAGTAAACTTATATTCTTATAATCAACAGTTTCTCCTGATCTAATTGGTGGTGAACGTTTACGAGAAGATCGCTCGGATTTGCCCATGGTTTGTTTCACGAACCTCCCCAATACTGCTTATTTTCCTATTTCTTTGTGAATAGTATGTTGATAACAATAAGGACAAAACTTTTTCAATTCCATTCGAGTAGGCGTATTGCGACGATTTTTCCGAGTAGTATATCTGGAAACACCTGAATGTTTTTCATTACCGTTTCGGACACAACTAGTACATTCTGAAGTAATTGTTACTCTCACATTTTTATTCTCAGCCATAATTTTTTGAATCTTGAAAAGACAAATGAGTTTCCGATCTTATGGCGAAAAATCTAATAATGAAAAATTTTAAGAAAAAACTTTTCACTATTAGGGATATTCAATAAGATTCTATATTTTTTTCGATGAAGTCGAATTTTAAAGCTCATCTTTTTTCCATTGGAACTTGATTCTTTGATAAGACTTAATTCAAATATTTATTTGGGAGTTTCCAACCAAAAACCAATAGGTTAACTCAAAAAGTGATCAACTCGAAATGGTAAAAGGGTATTCTTGGGGAAGAGAAAGAACTAAAGCATCCGGGGAAGAACGATTAATCTCTGTCGATAAACCAGCTGAAGATCCGAACCACAACGTAGCTACAACAGGCGCTGTGGAAAGATATGTTTTTACATCTTGCATTGCAAGTTCCTCCCCTTCCTTAAATCACTTTCTTCCGGTTTTCATAAACTAGATTTAAAAGATTCTTACTAAATTTTGAAATAATTGAAATATTCATTTTTCTACGAAGGTTCATATAAGTAAGTAATGACAGAGTAATAGAAATAAGCGAAATTTGTTCTTTCTTACTAAATCTTTGAGACTTTTTAAGTGATTTATTAGTAATTGATTTTATTAAATTCTTTCCTGTGTACGTTACTATTTTCATTCTACCTCGATAAATCAATAAAAAATATATAATAACTTATTTGAATTTCTATCTACTATTAAATAAATGCATAAATAGTATAAAATACAATCATCTCATCGCTTAATTGTTCGAATTCCAAGAATAATTATTTACGATGAATGGTTGTTCTCCAGTATAGTATCCTTCATCAAAAATCAAAAAGGATTTTATTGAACAAGTCACAAATCTTTTCATAGGGGAAATACAAAAGTTTCAATTTCAATGTTCTTGCATATAAGATTCCCTTGTTTTTAAGAATTCATAAAAAAAAAAAAATAGTTAAATTATTAGAATTATTCCATAATGGATTGCGATACAAAAAAGGACGATGAGGAAATAGGGATGGGACGATGTAGGCAAGAAACTTTAAATAAAGTATTTAAATAAAGTACAATTCATCTTGTATGAAAGTTGGGAGGGATGTAGCGCAGCTCGGTAGCGCGTTTGTTTTGGGTACAAAATGTCGCAGGTTCGAATCCTGTCATCCCTAACCCGAATCTCATACGTATGAGAGATATTCGAACGAATAGGTATTCGCGGAATACTCGCAATAAGTATTCAAGAAATAGGAGAGAATAAAAGAAGATTATCTCTCTATCCACGATCTCCTATGTGATGCAAAAAAAAAGCGCTCTTAGTTCAGTTCGGTAGAACGTAGGTCTCCAAAACCTGATGTCGTAGGTTCAAATCCTACAGAGCGTGATTTTAATAATAAAATTTAATTTGATGTGTTTTTTCCCTTTCCATAATCAAAATTTGAACTCAATTAGATTTATTGATAAAACAGCAAAATTTATTGATCAATTTGACCTCCCTAAGAAGGGAGGCAAGTATGGGATGCTAAACGTAATCCAATCCTCGGTCAAAGATCCAATTGATCACCACGTCAGTATTGTGAATATGCAGTTACAAATAATCCAGCTGAAGTTGTTGGAATCGAACCTGATACGATTCCGGATGGCAAAGCTTCAACCGTTTCTTTCTGAGTTAACGAAGACAATATCTAAATTAGATAGTACCCAAGTTTATTGTGAATCTCAATAACCACCATCTGGCAGAAAATTTTCCTTGATTTTCCCCGTCATTATTTTCTAGATAAGTTTTATCTTATTTGAGCCAGTAAGTGGAACTAAAGCTGGAGTTAGAGCAGCCAATAGGAATACGAAGTAGCTAGGTATAATAGACATAGAAAAAACTTTGAATGGTAATAACGAATTTAGTATACACCCTTGTAGAGCAATTACCTAAATCTCTTTATGACCCAAAAAAGAAAGATTAATTCGAAGTATAAAAAATCCAATTGATTAGAGATTCTTTCTTATATTCGTCATTACCCTCGCATAATAAGAATATGAAGAATATATGATTGGAAATGGGGATATAAAAAACACTTTTTAATAAGTAAAAAAGGAAGAACTATATTCAAATAATTGTTATCCTAAATCACTTTTCATATTTGTATCAATTTCCGGTCCGTGAATTGATAAAACGACTCGAAAATCGTGCAAGTTTCTACTGTATGACCTCCACGAACGAATAGCGAAACGCTTTTGTTTTCATTTTAAAAGTTCGATTAAAGTGGATTCTCATCCGATCACCTAGCATTATTATTTGTATTTCTTTTGCCAGAATTACATAGTATTGAAATGATTCAATCTTATCAATTGCATCAGTAATACGAACATAAATTTTGGATGATATTTTTTTTTTTTTTTTTATTGTTGTTTGTTCCTCCCAAGGAAAGGAATATAGACTTGTGCTTTGAATCGAGTATGGGATTTCACAGTCCCAGACCTGGCAACCGCCATTCCACATTGTACATTTTCCCTTGTTTGCATTCGACCCTAAAGAAAAAAATTCTTCTTACATTCATTATCTCCAACAATAAATACTTTATGGAATAGAGCTTTTTCCTTCCCGTGATGATACTACTCTATTACGAATTCCTTTCGATCCAACTATTTTTACAGTTTCTCCAAAACAATTAATTTCTATCCTATGCTATCAATATTGCTTCACAAACTATGAGGAAACAAAAAAAATCAGTCGTAGGAAAAGTTTTATCCATCTCATGTTGGGATGCAGGAATTCGATATCCACCTAATCGTAAATATCTTCGTTTGTATTTACCTCTAGACGAATACCCAGTAAGAGTAAACCATTCTCGGGATCGCAAGAATGTTACCTCCTGTAAACTAACTCATAATGGCTCAAAGTTTCACAGATCTTTAATCTAACTAATTGTAATAATCTCTATTCTTTACTCGGTCTTCCTTTTTTGAAGAAACTATTGCATTGGGAACATACGCTTGGCCGAATAATTTTTTTGTTCGTAGGACAAACATACGCGCCTGTGCCACATCAGTGATCATATTCTATGTGTAATCCGTGCGACCCAAATCCACAACATAATGTTGCGCGCACGGGAGTCCCATATCCTACATGGGCTGTAACACTCCCACTCTTTCTCCTGGAGCTGCATCAATCTCAAAAGGCTGGCTTTACTTTTATTCGTAACCGCTAAAACCATAGTAATCCGTTGTAGTGGTTTTATGACCCATACGTCCAATGGTTCCAGTATTTAAACATTCGTATAGGTTCTTTACGTTCAAAATCCTCTCATCTCAGGTCAGGTCACGTAAAATGATCTCGAGTCACTGGGTTTATTGAATATTTCTTAATATTAAGTTAGTTAAAAAATGCTAATGAAATGACCAAATTATTCAATCTTATTCTTTCTTTTTCCTTTCCTTTATCCCATTGAAAGTTAGTTGTCTTGCTGCGTCGGAAGAACGCTAGCTATACTGGTCCAGTATGCTTCAAAGATACCCTTGGTACAAGGTTGACAATCTAACAAGGTTTAGTTTAAAGGAGATATCAGTAGATTCCATATCTTCTGGTTTCGATCCTCCACGATGGAATCAATTCCTCCTCGCGTCTACAAAGAATATATAACACGGAGCTAACCATGTCTGGGAATACGGGAGAGCGCCCTTTCGCCGACATTATTACCAGTATTCGGTACTGGGTGATTCATAGCATTACTATACCTCCCTTGTTCATTGCAGGTTGGTCATTCGTCAGCACAGGTTTGGCTTACGATGTGTTCGGGAGTCCCCGGCCAAATGAGTATTTTACGGAGAGCCGACAAGAGGTTCCGTTAATAACCGGCCGTTTCAATTCGTTGGAACAAGTCGATGAATTTACTAGATCTTTGTAGGAGGTATCAATGACTATAGATAGAACTTATCCAATTTTCACAGTTAGATGGCTGGCCGTTCATGGACTAGCTGTACCTACGGTTTTCTCCCCAGGATCAATATCAGCAACGCAATCCATCCAACGATAAACCAACCTTATTTATCTGGAGCGTGAAGAAGCTACGACACAACCAAATCCGAACAAACAGAGTGTGGAATCAAATCGTACCAGCCTCTATTGGGGGTTATTACTAATCCTTGTACTTGCTGTTCCATTTCCCAGTCACTTTTTTAATTAATAATGGCATAAACTTTGATTACCTCATACGGAAAGATCCAAGATTCTAATTGTCCGTGACCGTCCATGTCTCGGAGTCATGACCACCTAATGGAATGTGAGGGGGAGTAGGATAAATGGCCAATACCACCGGAAGGATTCCCCTGTGGCTAATAGGTACCGTAGTTGGTACCCTTGTGATCGGTCCAGTAGGTATTTCTTTTCATGGCCCATACTCCGGATTAGGGTCATCCCCGTAATAATTGAATCGACTGGATAGATAAACCTGAACCTGTATAAGGAATACTGTAATGCAAGGGTAGGTTAGTTCGCCCAGGCTCAATAGATAATAAAACTTTGCTAAATTCGAACTCGAAATTAGCAAAGTTTTATTAATAATAATTTATTTATTGATATTGAGTCTTCCGGTTCTGATAAGAAATAAGAAAGATTAACGAAATATAATAAGATCCCTGAAAATCTTATTATTTCATAAAATTATCTAATAATTTTAAATAAAATAAAAAATAAATTGATAATATGTCATCACATCATTTAATGACATTTTTATCATCTTTATCTTTCAAAAAATTTTGATCGATTTATCATAAGTTTTTCTTATCTTATTAAAATAAAAAAAAGATTTACGAATCAATAATCTTGCTAGAACAACAAAATTACTATCCTTTCCCAAATTTTGGATGTGGTAAATTACTATTCACTTTCGTAAAGGCTGAGATTATGCTATGGAAATCCCATGTTTTTAATATGGGATTTGGAGCATAATTCGGGCCGGGGAGAAGAACACCTTCGAAACGAGCCAGGAAGTTAGGAACCCAAGTGTTTCTGCGATAAATAACATAAGCTTATATACCATTCATCTGTTTTCCACTCTTTATAAGATAAGCTAGAAGAATTCTCAGAAGGATATGCAGAACATATTTTTTGGTAATTGGTGAACAAGGTCAAAAGGATCACGAGCTTCCTATAACTCAATATGAAAATCGACTTCGATTTTTTTTGGGGGGAGAAGAAGATGGTGATATTTCCAAGGGTTCGTCCGTCTCTCCTCCATACGTTACGTCTGTGGATCTGTTTCATAATATTATATTCTTGGTAAGAACAAAGGTCATTTTCTTCAAGTAAATAGAAGAGCTTTATTATATGTTCCCCGAAATACAGTTTTTTAATCCAGAATAGATATTATATATATATAATATCTATTTAATCCTCGATCCATTTTTATCTTGAGAAATATTATAAATAGATAAGGAAGATTCTTTTATAGTATCTAAAATAGAAATATATGGGGAATAAAAGAAGACCATTCGGCAAGCTGATATCTGATATGCTATGTCTTAATACTTGCTGAGTCACCCCTCCTGAAATACATATTTGATGTGGTATCCCCAATAATTTATAGTAGTAAAGAAAAGGATAATGATATTCCAGGTTGACTCTCAGTCTCTGAAGAAACCGTTACCATACATATTATACGAATGTATAGAAACTAAAATCGACGATCTCATTACAAATTAGCAATCAATATAAGAAATGAAATGGGGATTCTACTGATCAGGCGCTTCGGTTAACTTTGTTTCGAACAATGTATAAATCAATATATAAAATAAACTGAACCTAAAATTTCATTTCAGCTAATTGGACTTTTTCAAATTGTTTCTTTTTGAGTACTAGGAATATCTGTGCTAAAACAACCGATACGAGGAATAACAAAAGACCTTGAGTACGTAACGGATCCTGAAGTACTATTTCCGCATCTCCCTGACCAAACCCACCTACATTAGGATTATTAGTTAATGGTTGATCAATCTTAATTAATTCACCTTCTGAAATAATGAGTTCTGGTCCTGGGGGTACAATATCAACCACCGGACGGCCGTCCAATGTATTCTCAATCGTTATTTCATACCCACCTTTCTCTCTACGTAATATTTTGCTTACCTTACCCGTAGCTGAAGCATTATAAACTGTATTGTTGCTTTTACTTCCATCGGGATAAATTTGTCCCCTTCCCCTATTACCACCCACATAGATAGGATATTTCAAAAAATGAGCTTCTTTATTAGTAGCAGGGTCTGGTGAAAGAATGGGAAACACAATCTCACTGTATTTTCCACCCGGAACAGGACCTATTACCAGAATATTTTTTCTATCAGGACGATAAGTCTGAAAATAAAGATTACCCATTTTTTCTTTAATCTCGGGGGGAATACGATCAGGAGGAGCTAATTCAAATCCTTCAGGTAAGATAAGAACAGCTCCCACGTTTAAGGCCCCTTTCTTACCATTAGCAAGTACTTGTTTTATTTGCGTATCATAAGGGATTTTAACAACTGCCTCAAATACGGTATCCGGGAGTACAGATTGTGGAACTTCAATATCCACAGGTTTTTCAGCTAAGTAACAATTGGCACATACGATACGTCCAGTGGCCTCTCGAGGGTTCTCGTAACTTTGCTGTGCAAAAATTGGATATGCTTCCGGGATAGATGGCCAAGCTATTGTAGTCATTATGATCAAGATCGGAATCGATCGAGTCACCAACTTTATCATCCAATCATAAGTAATTTTTTTCTGCATGGTTCGATTATTTGTTATAAATATTTCCACGAGTTGGGTGCCTTCAACATCCCAGTTGTTACAATAGCTACCTGTGCCCGCAACTCCGCCATTATAGTAACAATAAAGGTGGAAAATGAAAAGTGTATATATACTTCTATTCTCAATTGGTTCGAAACGGAAATAGCCGGCAATTCATTCTGTTCTGGGGTAAAAAAAACACTGTTCTCAAGTAAGACCAATCATAAAAACAACCTTTTTTATTCATTCGTTGTATGATGAGTGGCTACGATCGAAGGAGATATACGATTTGAATGACGGGAAATCCAATGTTTAAAAACTGTATCTGAAATGACTGGAAAGGTTGAAACAAAGCGGGATACTATATGTTTGTTACGGGCGAATCCTAAATGTGATAAAAAAGAATCTATGTATATTTCCCAACCATGAGGCGAATGGAACCCAATACATGGATCGGTGAATAAAGGAATGGAGAAAGCTTTCATTGTATCACTCAAGCTATAAAATAATTCTTGAATCCAGGGATTGAGAACAGCGAGCCTCTCTCCATTCAGAATGAGCAAGGCACTTAGAGTAGCAAAATAGATTATATCTGTTAATGGATGCGGAATAGTCTGAATACTCTCTTCGTTGTGCATCGTTACTAATTGAATTGTTTTTTCATGAATCTTCATATTGAGATTGAGATTTTGTGACTGGGCTTTTAGAGAATTTAACATCATTTTATCTGACCGAAGGAGTTCTTCCACTTCCCGGAGCCTCTCTAAGGCTCTCTCTTCCCGGAAAAAATTAGGAAAAATTTGAGATTGGTAAGTATTCCACCAATTTTCAATCCGAGGTTCCAAAAACCATCCTTTTAATAAGATTGAAATTCCGCGAGGGATAAGTATTGAACATCCAATATATCGTAGAGGGGCTAGTGTTTGATACTTAACCAATCGGAATTCATGAAGTACTAATGAACTTGACTGACCTATCAATCCTGTTTGGAATCCGGATGAAGTACGAGTTATGGAACGAGGTACAAGACCTATAGATTCATAAGCTACCGTGGTGATTATCGAATCCTTTGACTCCGAGAAGGATAATCTTTTTTCCGAAGTATCCTCCATTTCGGGCGGGGAAGGAAGAAGGGAATAACATCGTTTCCAATTATCTGAATCATTCGGAGTTGCCTCAATCCAAGCTAATTTTCTATTCATTTGTTCGATCTTATTCGACTCTCTCCTAAATAAGTTATTTGAAATAATAGAATTTTTTTTTTGAAAGTTCCTATAATCAAAAAATCTTTTTTTTTCAAATGTTTTATTAATATTTTTTGAAGCTCTTGGTTCTCGAGGAGTAGAGAGGAAAAATGGAATATTTAACAGGTATAACCAAATATTATAAAGATTTGATTCTGAGAAAATGCGAAACCGTTGATCGACGAAAACCGAATGTGGATCAATAAAAATAGAAAATCCTTTTGATATAATTGATCTCAATTTATTCAAAAGATTTAGTAAATGAATACTAATTTTACATTCTAAAACACTCCAATATATTATGAATACGGAGTTATTTAATTCCGTATTCATATGTGAAACGATAGCTTGCCGAGGGTGTCTCGAATATAAAATCGAACATTTATAGGACAAATAATCTTTTTTTATATGCCGTATTCGCTTGCTAGCTTTATAAGCTCCTTCTAAAGAACGAGAAGGCACGTTTGAGAACCACTGAAGAATTTCCGATTTCAAATTCGTGAGTGCTACTTATACTTCGACGAGAGGGAACCGCATAAGAAATAACTTTTTGAATTCCTGAATTTCATCTTTCTACACTTTATTATTTGTTATTCAACAACTAAAAAAATATCCATTTCATTTCTTTGGGGTTCATTTTCAAGTCTCTCGATCGATACGCGCAAGAAACGAGCCGACTCGGCAGCTTCTTCTTCCATATCTCCCAAGCTTAAGTGTTCATCGGTACGAGTCAAAGGAATATCTTGCTGACCTTTTACTTTCGTGTGGGGAGCACGCCGAGGATAAATACCTTCTTTAACTTCCACTCGTATCGCTTGGATATCTTTCATGGAAAATCGAATACGAATCCGACGATTTTCTCCGGGAAATCCCCAACGAGAAAGATAAACAACTCCTTCTCGTTTGTCAAATCGATTATAACCACTACCTGCATTCCGTGAAGTGGTACACCATAAATAGGGGCCGGAGAACAGACCTGCAATACCGTGGAAACACATTACAATCCCTTGTGGGACAAAAACAATTTGCTGAGATAATAACGAGAAAGATGTCAGATCCTTACCGAGATAACTAGAGATTCCAACCAGAAAGAATCCCAATGCACCCAACGAGACGATGCGGGCCCGACAAAAATTGCTTATTCTTCGAGACCCTGCTATAGGTTCCACCCGAAGCCATTCGGATTGCCAATTCGTAACAGAGTCTCCTGGATCTTATCTTGCTGAATGTCATGAGACAGAAATAGCGGGAATGATGGGACGAAATAGCAGATTTCAATTTCTTGTTCTAGAGCTTATTCATTTTTCCTTGACTATGACTATATATAAATATAAAAAGACTTTTCTTACCATATTATTATTATTACAGAGAGATTTTTTTTCAAGAAAAGTCTTTTCGTTTCTTTATAAAGGAACTAATATCCGATGTACGCTCTCCCTGGGCCCAAATAAATTTGAACTCTTGCGGATGAAGAAACAAGAGATTCTTCAAATTCGTTCAAAATGTTTTTACCATACTTGTTCGAACAAGAAATAAAGACATTCTTTCATTCTCAAATCTAGAAAAATATATTGATAAAATTATATTAGATCAAATTTTATACAATTTCGTCCTCCTCAATATATATGAACAAAAGGGCCATCGCAATTGCTGGAAAAACTAAACCTACTAGGGGTACGGAAATGGAATGTGAGTAAGAAGCTGCTGTCGTAAAAAAATCACCTTAAATAATATATATATTTTTTGTAGGAACGAATAGGGAAACTAATTATAACTCTTTCGTGAGAGAGATTTATGAAAATTATGTTTCTTCTCTATTAAAGATTTTGATTAATAATTCTTTGGAAAATTATTCTTGATTCGATATTTTTTTTTTTTTTATCAAATCCAAATTGAGTTAAATATCTTCCCATTATAATATTAACACTTAAATAAGATTATAACACTTAAGTGGTGAAAGAATTGGATAAAAACTGATTTGATAAGTAAAAAATCTTTGGACGGGGATCAATTGATGATAGGGATGAAAAACAGTAGTGGATCGAAGAAAAGACAAAACGTAATAAAAAATTATCACGTTCTTTACAGGGAACTGAATCATAAAATAAGATTTGATTTTTTTACTTGGCAAATAAAAGGTTACGTAAAACAATCAATTAAATTAAGCCATGATTAAATAAAGATTTAGTTTTAACGGTTAGATATTCTATGGCGTAATGAATGTGGTTTCGATTACTCTTTAAACTGCAAATGCAACGTATGCTTTAGGTCCGGCAATAAATAATGAATGGAATAATATCTCCCAACATACCGTCACGGCAGTATCACCAGTTGATGTAAGAATCACTATAATAAATTTTTCTATGCTTGATGAATATATGGAGCAGGAAGATCTTAGCCTTTTGCGTTGAACTCGAATTTTATTCTTATGTACACACTCCCCTCACAAAATAATTAAATTAATGGTATAAATCTTCTGGTAACGTATTTGATAGGGTACCTTTTTACCTACCATGGGGCCCGCCCAAATGACTTCCCTTTCGATTTACTCATACTCAACTGAATAACATCGGTTGAACCTTGTTCGTTAAAAAAAAAAAAGTGATACGATTCTGAATCTCTATCATAGAATAAGAATCTCTATCGTAGAATCTAATAAAATATCGAGTCATCATGTTTTTGAGATGCCGGATGCCACGATTAAATAAAGATTCAATTCTTTCTATTTCTGTACCACTCATTCCCGGATGATTATCCACATTCTTTACGAATGATGATGCGTGCGTCTATTTTGTCTCGAGTCACTTGAAGCATTTTTGTTCTTACGACTGTCACACACAATCCGTGATCCTCTATTAATAAATAGTCTCAACTTCTATATAGTTTTTGTCTATATTCATATTTGTATCATCTTCTTTTTCATAAATTTTGATAGTTATAGAGTTTATAATTAATTTATTTAATTTGCGCTTATTTTCAAATCAATTTGTTGAAGATTCTCCAACAATAAAAAATATATATTCACACCTTGCAAGTTTTTTATATCTCCCATTAAAAAGATCAACTATACAAAATCAAAATTATAATATTCCGATCTAATAGAAAAACGTAATTATTAAATTGGATGCTTGCTTGAATGGTAATCACCCATCTTTTATGATTGATGGTACGATAGAACCCTTTCCTGGTTATCCAATGGAATTCATTCAGATTGGAAAAATAATTCGAATAAGGAAAAACTGTTTTTTTATTAGAAAAAAAATTCTATGTTCCAATATCGAATATAGAAAGAATATATACATATTCTTTTTCGGTGGGCTAGAAGGGATTTGAACCCTTGACTTCATGGTTCAGAACCATGAGCTCGGATCCACAGAGCTGCAAACCCTATTAAAATGGGATGGAATCTTGACTGAAAAACTCAGTTTTTTAGCGATTCCCCTAAGATAAAATTCAGTTATTGTTTTTTATCCTTTATTTAAAGAGGAATTCCTTCACCTTAATCTCTTTCCAAAGATTAGGGTGAAAGAAAAGTGAATCAACTAGTGAAACTAACTAAATTACAGTGTGTCAATCGTCTCAAATTCAAACTTGATTTCTTTCCATACTTCGCAAGCAGCAGCTAGTTCAGGACTCCATTTAGCAGCTTCGCGAATAATCTCATTACCTTCACGAGCAAGATCACGTCCTTCGTTACGAGCTTGTACACAAGCTTCTAAAGCAACTCGGTTAGCTACTGCACCTGGTGCATTCCCCCAGGGGTGTCCCAAAGTTCCACCACCGAATTGTAATACAGAATCATCTCCAAAGATTTCGGTCAGAGCGGGCATATGCCAAACGTGAATACCCCCTGAAGCTACAGGCAGAACACCAGGCATAGATACCCAATCTTGGGTAAAATAAATACCACGACTTCGATCTTTTTCAATGTAGTCGTCACGAAGTAGATCAACGAAACCTAAAGTTACTTCGCGTTCCCCCTCAAGTTTACCCACCACGGTACCGGAGTGAATGTGATCCCCACCGGACATACGCAATGCTTTAGCTAATACACGGAAGTGCATACCATGGTTTTTCTGTCTGTCAATAACAGCATGCATTGCACGGTGAATGTGAAGAAGTAGACCATTGTCCCGACAATAATGGGCTAAACTAGTATTTGCAGTAAAACCTCCTGTCAAATAGTCATGCATGATAATAGGTACTCCCAATTCTCTAGCAAATACCGCCCTTTTTATCATTTCCTCAGATGTACCTGCGGTAGCATTCAGGTAATGACCCTTAATCTCACCCGTTTCCGCTTGAGATTTATTAAGAGCTTCTGCTACAAATAAGAAACGGTCTCTCCAACGCATGAACGGTTGAGAATTTACGTTTTCATCGTCTTTAGTAAAATCAAGTCCACCACGAAGACATTCATAAACTGCTCTACCGTAGTTTTTAGCGGATAAACCTAATTTCGGTTTAATAGTACATCCCAATAGAGGACGACCATATTTGTTCAATTTATCTCTTTCAACTTGGATACCGTGAGGTGGACCTTGGAAGGTTTTGGAATATGCAGGAGGAATTCGCAAATCTTCCAAACGTAGAGCTCGTAAGGCTTTAAATCCAAATACATTACCTACAATGGAAGTGAACATGTTAGTAACAGAACCTTCCTCGAACAGATCCAAAGGATAAGCTACATAGGCAATATATTGATTTTCTTCTCCGGCAACGGGTTCGATGTCATAGCATCGACCTTTGTAACGATCAAGGCTAGTAAGTCCATCGGTCCAGACAGTGGTCCATGTACCGGTGGAAGATTCAGCAGCTACTGCGGCTCCTGCTTCCTCAGGTGGTACTCCGGGTTGGGGAGTCATTCGGAACGCCGCCAGAATATCGGTGTCTTTGGTCTTATAATCAGGAGTATAATAATTTAATCTGTAATCTTTAACGCCAGCTTTGAATCCAACACTCGCTTTAGTCTCCGTTTGTGGTGACGTGGGTCCCTCCCTACAATTCAATTGATAACTCTTGCAAGGATAAGGTCTGCTCGACAAATGTTCAAAATTTTTGCAAGACGATGAATAGAATATCCGTCCTACTATATTTTCCTATCTTCGGACGGAGATACTTCCCCGATGGTGAAACACTACCATTGTATATTGTTCTTGATATGTGATGCAACCTAGTTGCTTTAATATTAATGAGATCTTCATCTTAGTAAGTCTTTTTTTTTTTTTTTCTTCGAACAAAACCGAAACCTTTTTTTTCCAAACAAATATTTGTGTAGATATCAATTACTTTTTGAGGAGAGAATGAAAGGAGGAGCAGCTCCTTTCTGCACCACTTACGCCAACGATATACCTCCGGAAACAGAGGATAATGCCCAATTAATTTATTATTCATAACCTGAAATAAAATACTTTTGATATAGGAGGTGCAGATTCTGTTAAAGTTTTTTCCTGAGTCTTACCCAGATTGACCCAGAACCTCTTAAGTGTTAAACTGGGTGACTGATGAGAATAGAAAGAAATTAAAGTATTGGATTTTCAAATGAGAAAAAAAAAAAAAAAAGAAAAGAGCTAATTAGTATTTATTATCGAAATTCCCATTCTACATAGAATTACGTGAAAGTCCTTCATTTTCACCTAATAATAGAATAGAATAGAAAGAACTCTCTTACACATATTGGGAGTATGAGCTAGAATAGAAATTGACTAATTTCTATTGAATGTGAATAGGTAAAGCGAGATGTAAGTGTAACTTTATTCATTCATTATTAACCGATCGACTTGATACCAAGGATCTTTATCAGTAAAATCAGCAAACAAATTTAATACTATTGGAATCTCATGAAAAAAAATCCTCTTGCTCTTGGGGTTTCCGCACTTGTTGACAGGAATGTAGGACACATTACTCAGATTATTGGTCCAGTCTTAGATGTGGTTTTTCCTCCAGGTAAGATGCCCAATATTTATAACTCTTCAATAGTCAAAGGCCGAAATCCGGTTGGTCAAGAGATTAGTGTTACTTGTGAAGTACAACAATTATTGGGAAATAATAAGGTTAGAACTGTAGCTATGAGTGCTACGGATGGTCTAACTAGAGGAATGGAAGTTATTGACACAGGAGCCCCTCTAAGTGTGCCAGTTGGTGAAGCTACTCTTGGACGAATCTTTAATGTTCTTGGAGAACCCGTTGATAATTCAGGTTCCGTAGATGCTAGCACAACATTTCCTATTCATAGACCTGCTCCAACCTTTACACAGTTAGATACTAAATTATCAATTTTTGAAACAGGAATTAAAGTAGTAGATCTTTTAGCTCCTTACCGTCGTGGAGGAAAGATTGGATTATTTGGAGGAGCCGGGGTGGGAAAAACAGTACTAATCATGGAACTGATCAACAACATTGCTAAGGCTCACGGAGGTGTATCCGTATTTGCTGGAGTGGGAGAACGTACCCGTGAAGGGAATGACCTCTACATGGAAATGAAAGAATCAAAGGTGATTAATGAACAAAACATTTCAGAGTCAAAAGTAGCCTTAGTCTATGGTCAGATGAATGAATCACCAGGAGCTCGTATGAGAGTTGGTTTAACCGCTCTAACCATGGCCGAATATTTTCGAGATGTTAATAAGCAAGACGTACTTCTATTCATTGATAATATCTTTCGTTTCGTTCAAGCAGGATCTGAAGTTTCTGCTTTATTAGGTAGAATGCCTTCTGCTGTGGGCTACCAACCAACTCTCAGCACAGAAATGGGTTCTTTGCAAGAAAGAATTACTTCCACAAAGGAGGGATCTATAACCTCCATCCAGGCAGTTTATGTACCTGCGGACGATTTGACTGACCCTGCCCCTGCTACAACATTTGCACATCTAGATGCTACTACTGTACTATCGAGAGGATTAGCTGCCAAAGGTATTTATCCGGCTGTAGATCCTTTAGATTCAACTTCTACTATGCTTCAACCTTGGATTGTGGGCGAACAACATTACGAAACTGCGCAGGGAGTTAAGCAAACTTTACAACGTTATAAAGAACTTCAAGACATTATAGCTATTCTTGGACTCGACGAATTATCGGAGGAGGATCGTTTAACTGTAGCAAGAGCACGAAAGATCGAACGTTTCTTATCACAACCTTTTTTTGTAGCAGAGGTCTTTACCGGTTCTCCGGGAAAATATGTTACTCTCGTAGAAACGATCAAAGGGTTCCAAATGATCCTTTCCGGAGAATTGGATGGTCTCCCCGAACAAGCTTTTTATTTGGTAGGTAATATTGATGAAGCTACCGCGAAGGCTGCAACCTTACAAGCATTTGGAGAGTGAAGAAAATGATCCTAAATCTTCGTGTAATGGCTCCTAATCGAACTGTTCGGAATTCAGAAGTTCAAGAGATCATTCTATCTACCAATAGTGGTCAAATTGGCGTATTACCTAATCATGCTCCACTTCTTACAGCTTTGGATATAGGAATTATGAAAGTACGTCTCAATGGGCAATGGTCTACTATGGCGTTAATGGGCGGGTTTGCTATGATGGATAATAATCAAATAACTATATTGGTAAATGAGGCGGAAGAAGCTACAGAGATCGATCCTGAAGAGGCTCGAGAGACTTTCCGAAAAGCTCAAACTGACCTGGCTCGGGCTAAAGGTAGAAAACAAACTATTGAGGCTAATTTGGCGTCCAAAAGAGCTAAAGCGCGGTTGGAAGCTATCAATACTACTTTTTCTTTTGCTTCTAATTAAACTATTCTTTAGTAAGTTTAAACTATTTTTTAGTAAGTAATGGATAAAAATGGATTTCCAAAAACAAAACCTTTCTCTTTCTACTAAAAAAAAATTTCATTTTTTACTAAGAGATTGATTATTAAAACTTATTAGGTGCTATTGATCCTTCAATAGAATCTAATAAGTTTTACCTACTATTGGATTTGAACCAATGACTCTCGCCGTATGAAAGCGATACTCTAACCGCTGAGTTAAGTAGGTCATCTTCATTGTAACCATTGTTGCACTTATAAGCAACACGGTTTTGGCAATAATCCAATAAGATTTGTCAAAGCATTTTATATGATGTAATAACCACCTTGACAGAAGTTAATAGATAAAGTTATTATCTGAATAGAAGATAAGGGCTATAGCTCAGCGGTAGAGCGCCTCGTTTACACGTGCGCCAATGCCTCTCAAAAAAAGTTTATCGATTCATTCGATTCACATAAGAGATCTTATGTGAAATATCTATGTCTTACTCTATCGATCCAGGAGAACAGTAGCATGACAAAAATTGGGATTGAAGTTTATCGCTTAGATTCACAATTTAGCTAATGTTGATATGGTAAAATCCGAGTTTATTCAATGCTAAGCATGATGGGGGCAATACGAGGACCCCAAGATATTCTATTTTCGTTCTATGAACTTAAAGGTGTATAGAGTCTCATACTCTTTCCTCGAACAATAGAAACTCTTTTTGAGTAAATCAAATCCATGCTGGGAAATCAGGCAGACCTACGTCAACACGATAAATTTTTTGAAAGACTTTGGGATTGCTTTGGTAAATTTCTTTAAGCACACGGAGCCATCCCTTATATCTTTGGAAGAAGAAAGGATGGCAGACCAACTAATCCCTTCCTTAGTTGATGGAAGAGCCCAATGCGAGAAAGATGCATGTTGGGTTCCTAAAGCAGTTCAAGTATATTCTCTAGGAAGAACAAGATTGAGCTGTTTCACCGAGAATGTCTACGGTTCGAATCCGTATAGCCCTACACCACCCTCTCTCCACTAGGTTCGGTATGGTACCTATAATCCATTATGAATAGGATAATAAATAAGACTCCCTTTGTTCTGAAAGACCTAAATCAATCAAAGATTTGGTTTTTTCGGTAAGGAATATTCAATTATTTATCAATGATCTTTACGGTATAAATCATAGCCATTTTCGAATGATTGTGGCCGAGTCGCGTGGTTAATCAATAAAATAAATAAGGTATGTATATGAATATCTTTCAACCTTCCTCTATTCTTCCCCAATGTTAAAACCTCGTGATGAATATAAAATGTCGAGGAAGCAGCTTAACAGGTACGTATCAGGTACGTATAGGGAAATGTCCCGTCGACATCACTGATCCTGTTGTTCATTCCATTCAGCACCAAAAGCTCTTGGAAAGGCGAATTCGCGCAATACCGGATCGTTAAAAATTGCCTCTTCATTTATTTGATTAATTGTTCGGTATGTTAAGTTGCGAAACAATTACACTTGCACGGGGCGCCGTCAAGAATATCACAAAGATACACATAGGTCAGGTAACCTATTGAAGTAAATGAAAATTAAATAAATAGATTGATCAATAGAATTTTTGTATTCTATATGCTGCATGGTCCCACTCGATTAATGATCGATAAAATTTAAACAAGGGGATATATAATATATATGTATAGTGAATACTCCGTTTATTCATTCTTCGATAGGGATTCAATCGATAGAATCGACAATCCCTTATAGTTCTATTTCACGGGAGTGTGTTCATGTTCTCAATCCCGAAATACAATTTTTTCTTGCTATTTTTACCAATAGCTAGCCTGATTCCCCTGGCAGCTTTTCCAATTTCCGGTGCTTTAGCGCCTGTTAGTAAAGGACCAGAAAAGTTTATTAGTTACGAATCAGGTATAGAACCTATGGGAGATGCTCGGATCCAATTCCAGATTCGTTATTATATGTTTGCTCCAGTTCCTGTTACTCCCGATGTTGAAACAGTTTTCCCTTATCCATGGGCTATGAGTTTTCGCGAATTGGGTATACCTGCTTTCATCGAAGCTTTCATTCCTGTTATTATTCCAATCGTTGGTTCGGTTTATGCACGGCGGAGAGGAGCACCGGAATGGTCTTAACTTACAAATATCTTAGCTGTGAAAACAAGATTGATAATTCTATAAAGCCAGTGATAAATTCAATAGATTCATCTTTACTTGATCGGACAACTCCAAATTCGATTGTCTTAACTACTTTTAATGATCTTCCGAATCGGGCTAGGCTTTCCAGTTTATGGCCACTTCCCTATGGTACCAGTTGTTGTTTTATCGAATCCGCCCCGTTAATTGGTTCACGATTTGATTCCGATCGCTATGGTCTGGTGCCAAGATCCAGTCCCAGACAAGCGGACCTCATAATAACGGCTGGCACCGTGACCATGAAAATGGCTCCTTCTTTAGTAAGGTTGTATGAACAAATGCCCGAGCCCAAATATGTAATTGCTATGGGAGCATGTACCATTACGGGAGGTATGTCCAGTACAGATTCTTACAGCACTGTTCGCGGAGTAGATAAATTAATTCCTGTAGATGTTTATTTACCGGGTTGCCCACCGAAACCAGAGGCTATTATAGACGCTATAGTGAAACTTCGTAAAAAAGTAGCCCGGGAAATGCATGAATATGAAACTAAGCTTGAACAGGGAAATAGATTCTTTACTTCAGATCATCGGTTTGATTTTATATCCAATATTCGTACTGGGGAATATAATCAACAGTTACTTCGTCAGTTTATCGAAACTCAATTGGATCCTTTTTCAGAAATACCTCCCAAAACAACTGAAATACAAGAGTTAAATATCTTTCCAAGGATTAATGAATAAGAGAGGGATCTGATATGAAAGAACGAGCCATCAAAATTTTTACTCTAATTAATACGTTGGATTTTTCTACAAATACTTCTACAGATAATGAAATGTAGGGCCGATTATCAGCTTGGCTAACCAAACATAGGTTAGCTCATAGATCCTTGGGTTTCGATTACCAAGGCATAGAGACTTTACAAATTAAATCCGAGGATTGGCCTTCTGTAGCTGTCGCTCCATACGTTTATGGTTCCAATTATCCTCGTTCTCAGTGTGCTTATGATGTGGCTCCAGGGGGACTATTGGCTAGCGTATATCATCTAACGAGAGTACAAGATGATGCAGATCAACCCGAAGAATTATGTACAAAAGTGTCTGTTTCAAGAGAAGACCCTAGAATTCCCTCTGTCTTCTGGATCCGGAAAAGTGCCGATTTCCAGGAACGGGAATCGTATGATATGCTGGGAATTATTTATGAAAGTCATCCACGTCTTGAACGTATATTGATGCCTGATACCCGGATTGGTTGGCCTTTACGCAAGGATCATATCGTGCCTGATTCTTACGAGCCACAGGATTCTTTTCAGATAGAAATAATAAAGGTTTTTGCAATGACTTGACTATTCTTCCGATTAATAATATCTTATTGTTTCTCAAATAGGATTTTTTGAAGATCAGGAGGTTCTTGCTAGTAGCACGGCATGGTCCCATCCACTTGCAACAACAAAAACCTCCCTTCTTAATATTATATAAAAAGGATCTTGATTCATTTATGTATTATCAAAGATCACGCATTCTATGCAAACAAACAAAAAAGAATATTTGACATATATTCATTCCGAAAAAAGATTCCATATATTCAAAAAAAACCTTATTTTTCCAATTGATCCCCGAGAAAAAGCGTTGATATGGAATAGAGACACGCACTGGGACTAGGAAGGAACGAAACATGCGTACCGATGGATCCCTTCCCCATAAAAAAAAACGATCATACTTTCACAGTAGTGAAATTATCACTATTTTATAGTATGCCAGGAACCAGATTTGAACTGGTGACACGAGGATTTTCAGTCCTCTGCTCTACCGACTGAGCTATCCCGGCTCCACCTTTCCCCACCCTTCCTTCTGTCCAAAAGTTCATTTGTAACCAAGTGAATGAATCTTAAATCCCAACCTTAATCGGTTGGGGATTTTTATGCTCAACTCCTCCCCCAAACAAAAAAAATCTGTAGGGTGGGGAATTCTAAATGGAAAAAGCAACCGATAAACAAATCTTTAATAGTTTGATATAAGTCACTCTTTATCTACTCTCCATCATATTGTTATTATTACATAAAATGTACTTTAGTCGCAATCTTTTTAAGCTTGTTTTTCAAATAAAAGGGTTCGTCAGTCGGTTCTCAGTCGCCTCCTTATCCCATTACGAATTCCATTATGAAACGAAAAATATGATACTGTTCAACTTTCTTTGTTGGCTATTCCCTACTATAGCTATGGAAATTCTTTCTACCGAAAGTATCAAATCCCAATATTGAATTGGATATTTAATTTGGAATAAATCAAATTTTCTCTGAGGATAGAGGGACTTGAACCCTCACGGCCTATAAAGCCAACGGATTTTCTCTTTACTACAATTCACATTGTTGCTGAGATTAGCATGTAAAATCGGACTCTATCTTTAACCTCGTCCAATCATCCACTATAAAATAGATCCATTAGATATTAGATAATAAATATCTTTTAGAAAAACAAATATATTGAATGACGAATGATCCTCGAATTTTAAATCAACTTAAGCATCTTATTATTGATCAGACAATAACATGATCTGAGTATGATCTATGATAGTATCTTTCACTTCTTCTTCAAGAATAGATGAAACATTATATCATATAATTCATATCTATATGATTTATTTCATAGATACGGTATTGAGGATCACTCGTTGGGATAGCTTCCATCGAGTCTCTGCACCTATTCTGTTCGTTCATGAAACGAAACAACGGAATTTGGCTCAGGATTGCCTATTGTTTCCACCGAGGTTTCCCTGAATCTGAAAGCTATCACTTAGTAAGTTTCTATACTAAGGCTCAATCCAATCAAGTCCGCAGCGTCTGCCAATTCCGCCATACCCTCCCTCTGTTCCGAAAAAATAAAAATGAAGCATATTATATCATACTATATTATATTCCATGTTTTGTTTTTGTAATTTCATCAAAACTTATTTATTGAACTATAAAGAAAAACATATCTTTCTATGTTTAATATTATTTACCATGACTAGAGATAATTATAGCCTTTTTCCAGTTTTCATGCAATGTTCGTTCCTACCTGAATCGAAAAAATAAAGCTTTTTTTATCCATATCAAATCAGATTTTATTATTGTCACAATTCTTTATATTCAGTTATGCTTAAATACAATCTGTATTAAATTTGAATACAACCTGTATTATTCATCGAATTATGGAGGTTAAATAGCTATTTATTATGTATATTATTTAAAAGTGTTTGTTCCTAACATAGCGTAATTCTTTTCTTTTTAATAAAGCCTGCTTAGCCCAGAGGCTAGAATACCGCACTTGTAATATGATGGTCATCGGTTCGACTCCGATAGCTGGCTCCTCCCTTGTCATTTCTCCCCGTCTCTCTCATTATTATAATTATTCGGAAAAAGAAAAGAATGAGATGATTATTCATTTCTTTTCATTTGTTTGTTTATTGAATCTCTGTTAAGATATTTTCTAGATATGAGAGAGATCAATATTTGGATATGAAAAGAATAATTAGGGAATCGAGGAGGAACAAATTGGAATAATCTCTAATGAAAAGATTTGATTCTTTCTGGGAAAAAAAAAGAAAGATTTCTTCAGATTAAACATTTGTTTCATCACCGGATAGTTTATGTATGCTATCCCCCTTTCATCAATTTTTCTTGCAAAATAAGGAGTTCCTACGTCCCGTTACCGAGGACCCCGCGTAAAAATAATACGCCGTCTGGGGAGGTTACCAGGGCCAACTCAGAAAACGCACAAAAAAAAGCCTGATTTTATTAACAGATCTGCTTCTAGTAAAAAAGCCTCTAAATATCGTGTTCGTTTGGAGGAGAAACAGAAGTTGCGTTTTCATTACGGATTAACCGAGCGACAATTACTTGAATATGTTCGTATTGCTAGGGGAGCCAAGGGCTCAACAGGCCAAGTATCATTACAATCACTCGAAATGCGTTCAGATAATATCATTCTTGGATTGGGTATGGCTCCTACAATTCCCGGAGCAAGACAAATGGTTAACCATAAACATGTTTTGGTCAATGATTGTACAATAAACATACCAAGTTATCGTTGCAAACCCAAAGATGTTATTACTATGAGGAATCGGCCAAAATCTCAAGCTATGATCACAAGAAACAGAGATTCCTCTCGTAAATATAAAAAACCGAATCATTCGACTTTCCATTCATCACAAAACATAGGATTAGTTAATCAGATAATAGATCGTGAATGGATTGATTTAAAAATTAAGGAATTGCTAGTTGTGGAATATCATTCTCGTCAAGCTTAAAAAATAAAAAATGCTTGATGTTTTTATAGGTTTTTATAGAGAATATTCGGTTTTCCAATGATAATTCTTCAGATAGAAAAAAATTGCTTTATGGGGAAACGATTCGGATCTCTTTTTATTGCTCCCATACCATATGTTTTGTTTGTTCTACCACAAATCAATTACTAATCAAAGTTCCATTATCTGCTATATTTTATGGATCGAATTAGAGATATTCCCGTATATTTATTCTATCCAAAAAATGATATATATATAAAACACGATTCAAAAAGATTTTTGTATTATTTAATGAATAATGTATCTAAAAGAATCGAGGTGCGAATACGGAAAGAGAGGGATTCGAACCCTCGGTAAGTGAAAACCTACATAGCATTTCCAATGCTACACCTTAAACCACTCGGCCATCTTTCCTTTTCCTACGGTACTTCTCCAGTTTAATCCATATCTTTATAAGATAACAAGATCCTTTTAGCAATTGTTATTATTGGGGTAGAATCAGTTCTATTCTATTTTGTCCCGATTCCCCGGAACAAGATAAAAATGAAAGAAAGAATTTTAAATTTCAAGAAATATCTGAAAAGACGAATAACCCCTCCTAAATATCAATGATACATTTCAAAAATTTAACCTCTTCGAAACTTAGATTTCTAAAAAACAAAAGCAGATTCTATTTGATATTATATGTATATGTATGTGTCATTATTATTAATGATACATACATATTATTCTTTTTATTTCTTCCTAGTTCCCCAGCCCGTCTAGGAAAAAGAAGGAACATTATTGTTCGAGGATCATCACAAATACTGATAATAAGAAATTTGTGATAGAGTTGTACAAAAAAGGTTATTTATATTGATGTTGATGATTCTACCTTTCAGTAAGAATTACTAATGAACTAATGAAATTAAATTTGAATGTTCTAATTCTTTGCTTTCTCCGGAAAAGACTCTTTTTCTGGTTATTGAATAATGATCCGAGAATCTTTCGTAAGGGGATTGGATTAAGATGCCTTTACACACTCACTCCCAATCTCGAGCAAAACAAAAAGATGTTAATGATTTTTCATAATACAATGAAAGATTATTTTCTGAATGGATCTATCCTCAAAAAAAAATGGTGAAAGATTAACGGAATTATAACTGACTATGCCTAGATCCCAGAGAAACGATAATTTTATTGATAAGACTTCTACAATTGTAGCAGATATTTTATTGCGGGTAATTCCAACTACCCGAAGGGAAAAAGAAGCATCTACTTATTACAGAGATGGTGTGATTCGATTCTCGATTCCGGGAACAACCTTGAAATCAAATATTGTAACATATGAAACTTACGCTTAGTGAAGGTGAGTTTCAGGAATATAATGAGACAATTCCTTCCACCGTGTATCCTCGGTTGATGCAGCCCTAGATACTTCAATTTCCTATGAATCATGGTATTGAGCAAAGGGTTGAACCCATAAATAAAAAAATAGACTTTGAAAAAGCAAGTTGTTTTTATTCCATGGACATGCATGGGGGAGAAGCACTACGTGTAGGAATCGACAATACAAAGGCTTCGTTATAGTTCATACAAATTATCCGCTTTCCGAAGCTGATAAATAATTTGTGGTTGGGACAACGAACTTCCATCTCGTTTGTATTCTGGATACCCATATAACCATCGAAGGTTGTCGAAGTAGCGAACCCCTGGAAAATACGAAGCGTTAAGAACGAAGAAATTGTTAAAGTTTATATTTCTAACAACAGAAATTAATCTTTGCAAGAAGGATGGCTAGAGATAAATTATGGAGACACTAGCCCCTGCCAGTTTATGATGTTGGGTAAGAAATTTTTTTTGATTCTATAGAGCATTCCCCTTCTTGTACACCATACAGGAGAAGCCGTACGAGGTGAAAATCTCACGTACGGTTTTGAAGCGGGGCTCGATTTCCTCGAGCAACCGTAACGAATGTCAGCTCAATCCGAAGGAGAATATGCGGAAGCCTTACAAAATTATTACGAAGCCATGCGCCTAGAAATTGATCCTTATGATCGAAGTTACATACCGTATAATATAGGGCTTATTCACACAAGTAATGGAGAACATACGAGGGCTTTAGAATATTATTTCCAAGCATTAGAACGAAATCCATCCTTGCCACAAGCTTTCAATAACATGGCTGTGATCTGTCATTACGTGCGACTATCTATACTACAGAGTCTGCTGGTTGAGAACTACCGGGAATGAACAAAGGGGGGTTTCTACATATTCACTATTATTAAGTAATAGTTTTTCTTAGCTGTAGAAAGGAAATCCTCATGGAAGCCCGGGCATGGGGAAATGAATGAAGCCTATACTATATGCTCTACGGATAAGATGATTCAATTGATAAAGAAAGCGCCGCGAAGATCGATTATCGGAAGCTTGGGCTGATACGAAAGAATCCGCTTACTTACAAAAAAGTATAAAATAATCAACTTGTGTAATAGAGCCGATTTAATGAGCGAGCAGCGGTGTAGCATCAAATCCTAAGGAAAAAAAAAAAAAAAACACTTTTCAATAAATTGAAATTTTTGATCGAGTATTTTTTCAAAAAAGAATCTCTTGGAGTAAGATAGTTACCATTCGAAAAAAAAAAATTACATCTCTAAAAAAAGATAGAGATTTTTTTGGATTCAATTTTCGTTCTTGGTAGGAGAAGGGATAAGATTTGGTTCCCCTGTTCGGGGTTCAATCCCAAACATACTTCACCAACTATTCCGGCTTTTTTGAGTACATAAATCCATAGTTTGCAAATGAATTTTCTTTGATTTATTTTATCATCTCATCATTTATGTATGTACGTAAAAAAGAAACTGAATAACTTTTGATGGAGCCGTATGAGGTAGGAAACCCTCAAGTACAGTTCTAAGGGAGGGAACCTTTTCGGAGTTGACTGACCTATCCCGACCGAGGAGAGCAAGCCATTCAGCAAGGGGATTTTGATACTTCCGAAGCTTGGTTCGACAAAGCTGCTGATTACTGGGAACAAGCTATAGCACTTGCTCCAAGCAATTACATTGAAGCACAGAATTGGTTGAAAATTGCAGGACGTCTTAAAGATTCATAACATACATTTATAATTGATCCTTCCATATTCTCGGCTTTTATATTATATGGGATTTGAAGGAACGATTATAATGTATCCCATCTAGCAGTCGGATTAGATTCTTCTTTTATTATTATTATTATTCCCTCCCTTTACAATATCTTCCTTTACAACTCTTTCGTCGTAGAAATAAATTAAGCATTCATAGAAAAAGTAAGATTATCTATATATGCTTAATAGGTTCCTATTCGGAATAATGAGAAGAAATTTAACAAAAATAGAAACGTTTTCAACCATTTATGGATAACCAACCATATCTGGTCATTATTGTGGAATAACTAAGTATAACCGATCATTATCGGATGATACATTATGTATACATAATATAATTACGTCTTTTCCGTATCATATTACAATATATTCATATTTTTTGATTGCTTTACGAGATACGAGCTAGGCTGTATACATTGTATATACATATACAATGTAGGCTGGGTAAAGACTTATCAAAACTGATTTTATATAATGATATAGTTATTGTAATAATACAATTGTGAGCTAAGGAAAAACTCAATAAAATAGTGGTCCATTAAGCACCTTCGAGGTGTGTCATAATAAAATTGAATACCTGCCCTAGGTAGCTTCTGTATCATAGTCGCCCCAGTTATAAACCGGTAAAGGAAAAAAGTTTGGAGAATCTATAGCTTTCAGAAGTTCACCAATTATTCTTGGCGGGTTTCCCCCGTGTCCTATCCGGAAAGAGGAGAACTTCGATGACTATCCGTTTACCGGAACCAGAAGTCAAAATTACGGTAGAAAGGGATCCTATAAAAACCTCTTTTGAGAAATGGGCTAAACCTGGGCATTTCTTAAAGACTCTGGCTAAGGGCCCTAATACTACCACTTGGATTTGGAACCTACACGCCGATGCTCATGATTTTGACAGTCATACCAATGATTTGGAAGATATTTCTCGCAAAGTCTTTAGTGCTCACTTTGGGCAATTAGCCATCATTCTCGTTTGGCTAAGCGGTATGTACTTCCATGGGGCTCGTTTCTCCAATTATGAAGCGTGGCTTAGTGATCCTACTCACATTAAACCTAGTGCTCAGGTTGTTTGGCCAATAGTGGGTCAGGAGATTCTAAATGGAGATGTAGGTGGAGGTTTTCGGGGAATACAAATAACCTCTGGCTTTTTTCAAATTTGGCGAGCCTCTGGAATAACTAGTGAATTACAACTGTACTCTACCGCAATAGGTGGATTGGTTCTCGCAGCGTTAATGCTCTTTGCTGGTTGGTTTCACTACCACAAAGCTGCTCCCAAATTGACCTGGTTCCAAGATGTAGAATCTATGTTAAATCATCATCTGGCAGGACTCTTAGGATTAGGTTCTCTATCCTGGGCAGGACACCAAGTACACGTCTCTCTACCTATTAACCAACTTTTAGACGCTGGAGTAGATGCTAAAGAAATCCCTCTTCCTCATGAATTCATTCTAAATCGTGATCTTTTAGCTCAACTTTATCCAAGTTTCGCTAAAGGGCTAACCCCATTCTTTACCCTAAATTGGTCAGAATATTCGGATTTTTTAACTTTTCGTGGAGGACTAAATCCAATAACGGGGGGGTTGTGGCTGACCGATACTGCCCATCATCATTTAGCTATTGCAGTTGTTTTTCTTATAGCCGGTCATATGTATAGAACTAATTGGGCCATTGGTCATAGCCTAGAGCAGATTCTAGAAGCTCATAAAGGTCCATTTACGGGTGAAGGGCATAAGGGCCTTTATGATATTCTAACCACCTCATGGCATGCTCAATTGGCTCTCAACCTAGCTATGCTAGGTTCTTTAACAATTGTGATAGCTCATCACATGTATTCCATGCCTCCTTATCCATACCTGGCTACTGACTATGGTACTCAACTTTCTTTGTTCACACATCACATGTGGATTGGTGGATTTCTCATAGTTGGAGCTGCTGCACATGCAGCCATCTTCACGGTAAGGGACTACGATCCAACCACTCAATATAACAATTTATTAGATCGTGTTCTTAGACACCGCGATGCAATAGTATCACATCTCAACTGGGCATGTATCTTCCTAGGGTTCCACAGCTTCGGCTTATATATCCATAACGACACCATGAGTGCTTTAGGACGTTCCCAAGATATGTTCTCAGATACTGCTATACAATTACAACCTGTATTTGCCCAATGGGTACAAAATACCCATGCTATAGCACCTAGTTTAACAGCTCCCAATTCAGCAGCAAGCACTAGCTTAACCTGGGGAGGTGGTGACTTAGTAGCAGTGGGTGGCAAGGTGGCTTTGTTACCAATTCCGTTAGGAACCGCAGACTTTTTGGTACATCACATTCATGCATTTACTATCCATGTAACTGTATTGATCCTACTTAAAGGTGTTTTATTTGCTCGCAGTTCCCGTTTAATACCCGATAAAGCTAATCTTGGTTTTCGTTTTCCCTGCGATGGACCCGGAAGGGGAGGAACGTGTCAAGTATCTGCTTGGGATCATGTTTTCCTAGGTTTATTTTGGATGTATAACTCAATCTCAGTGGTAATATTTCACTTTAGCTGGAAAATGCAATCTGATGTTTGGGGTAGTATAAGTGACCAAGGGATAGTGACCCATATTACAGGGGGAAACTTTGCACAAAGTTCAATTACAATTAATGGATGGCTTCGCGACTTTTTATGGGCACAGGCCTCTCAAGTAATCCAATCCTATGGTTCCTCGTCATCTGCATATGGTCTTCTATTCTTGGGTGCTCACTTTGTCTGGGCTTTCAGTCTAATGTTCTTATTTAGTGGTCGTGGATACTGGCAAGAACTCATCGAATCTATCGTTTGGGCTCACAACAAATTAAAAGTTGCTCCTGCTATCCAGCCTAGAGCCTTAAGTATTGTACAAGGCCGTGCTGTGGGGGTAGCTCATTACCTCCTGGGTGGAATTGCCACAACATGGGCATTCTTCCTAGCAAGAATCATTGCAGTAGGATAATGGCTAGGAGGATCCGAAAAGCATTATGGCATCAAGATTTCCGAAATTCAGCCGGGGCCTATCCCAAGACCCAACTACTCGTCGTATTTGGTTCGGTATTGCTACCGCACATGACTTCGAGAGCCATGATGATATTACCGAAGAGCGTCTTTACCAAAAAATTTTTGCTTCTCACTTTGGTCAGTTAGCAATAATCTTCTTGTGGACCTCCGGTAATTTATTCCATGTAGCTTGGCAAGGTAATTTCGAAGCATGGGTACAAGATCCTTTACATACAAGACCTATTGCTCATACAATATGGGACCCTCATTTCGGCCAACCAGCTGTAGAAGCGTTTACTCGAGGAGGGGCTTCAGGCTCAGTCAATATTGCTTATTCCGGCGTTTATCAATGGTGGTACACGATTGGCTTGCGTACTAATCAGGATCTTTATACTGGAGCTCCCTTTTTGCTAATTCTTTCTGCTCTTTTTTTGATAGCGGGTTGGTTGCATTTACAACCTAAATGGAAACCAAGTGTCTCGTGGTTCAAAAATGCTGAATCTCGTCTCAATCATCATTTGTCAGGACTCTTTGGAGTAAGCTCTTTGGCTTGGACGGGACATCTAGTTCATGTCGCCATTCCCGAATCAAGAGGTGAGCACGTAAGATGGGATAATTTACTGACTGCATTACCGCACCCTCAAGGTTTAGGGCCTCTCTTCGTGGGGCAGTGGGGCGTTTATGCTCAAAATGCTGATTCCGGTAGTCATTTATTTGGTACTTCCCAAGGAGCAGGTACTGCTATTCTAACCTTCCTCGGAGGATTTCATCCGCAAACTCAAAGTTTATGGTTGACTGATATTGCTCATCATCATTTAGCTATTGCCTTTGTTTTCCTCGTAGCCGGTCATATGTACAGAACTAATTTTGGAGTTGGGCATAGTATAAAGGAAATTCTAGAAGTACATGCTCCTCCAAGAGGCCGATTGGGACGTGGACATAAGGGACTTTACGACACAATCAATAATTCTCTCCACTTTCAATTAGGTCTTGCTTTAGCTTCTCTGGGAGTTATTACTTCTTTAGTGGCTCAACATATGTATTCCTTACCTGCTTATGCATTCATAGCACAAGACTTCACTACTCAAGCTGCATTATATACTCATCATCAGTATATTGCTGGGTTTATTATGACGGGTGCGTTTGCTCATGGAGCCATCTTCTTTATTAGGGATTACAATCCGGAACAGAATAAGGGTAATGTATTGGCGAGAATGTTGGAACATAAAGAAGCTATCATATCTCATCTAAGTTGGGCTAGTTTATTCCTGGGTTTTCATACCTTGGGACTCTATGTCCATAACGATGTTATGCTCGCTTTTGGTACTCCGGAGAAACAAATCTTGATTGAACCCGTATTCGCTCAATGGATCCAATCCACTCATGGCAAAGCTTTATATGGTTTTGATGTACTCCTATCCTCGGCAAATAGTCCAGCGTTTAATGCTGGTCAAAGCATTTGGTTACCCGGTTGGTTGGATGCTATTAATAATAATAGTAACTCGCTATTTCTAACCATAGGTCCCGGAGATTTTTTGGTTCATCATGCCATTGCTTTGGGTTTACACACAACCACGTTGATCCTAGTAAAAGGTGCTTTAGATGCACGTGGCTCCAAGCTAATGCCAGACAAAAAAGAATTTGGTTATAGTTTTCCATGCGATGGTCCGGGACGAGGTGGGACTTGTGATATTTCAGCTTGGGATGCTTTTTATTTGGCAGTCTTTTGGATGTTAAATACTATTGGATGGGTTACGTTCTATTGGCATTGGAAGCATATTACCTTATGGCAGGGAAATGTAGCTCAATTCAACGAATCTTCTACTTATTTAATGGGATGGTTAAGAGATTACTTGTGGTTAAATTCCTCGCAACTTATTAATGGATACAATCCATTTGGTATGAACAGTTTATCTGTTTGGGCATGGATGTTCTTATTTGGGCATCTCGTTTGGGCTACTGGATTCATGTTTCTTATCTCTTGGCGTGGATATTGGCAGGAACTTATTGAGACTCTAGCATGGGCTCATGAGCGTACACCTCTAGCTAATTTGGTGCGCTGGAGGGATAAGCCAGTGGCTCTTTCTATTGTTCAAGCAAGATTAGTTGGATTAGCTCATTTTTCTGTGGGTTATATATTTACCTATGCGGCTTTCCTAATTGCTTCTACATCAGGCAAATTTGGCTAGTCATCATCTCTAGTAAGATCAGAATTATTAAATTAAGCCTACCCTTGGATCGGGACTGACTAGACTTAGACTAACGGTAGGCCTAATCCCATTCCACTGAATGAAATAGTTAGGAGTGAAAGAAGAAGTAGAGAAAGAGATGAATAATCCTCTTTCATTCCAAAATTTGACATAAAAATGTTATTTATTATTAATTGAACCATTATGGCAAGAAAGAGTCTTATCCAGAGGGAGGAAAAGAAGCAAAGGTTGGAACAAAAATACCATTCTATTCGTCAATCTTTAAAAGAGAGGATGAGTAAGGTTTTTTCATTAGATGAAAAATGGGAAATTCATAGAGAATTACAATCCTTACCACGTAATAGTGCACCTACGCGTCTTCATCGTCGTTGTTTCCTGACTGGAAGACCTAGAGCTAATTATCGAGACTTTGGTTTATCTAGGCACGTGCTTCGCGAGATGGCTCATGCATGTTTGTTGCCCGGAGTAACAAAATCTAGTTGGTAAAAAAGAAAAAATTCGGAAAGAAAGATTGGATATGAATGTAATTGAGAATAATCCCTAAAAGGGAAATTCTCTACGTTTGAATATTATATTGCTTGTCCAGTGAATCCTATTTATATATTAATTAATTAATAATAATAATATATAAATTGCGCGGGGTAGAGCAGCCTGGTAGCTCGCAAGGCTCATAACCTTGAGGTCACGGGTTCAAATCCCGTCTCCGCCAAAACCAAAGTTTTTAGCCTTTTCTAGTTTATGTATGAATCTCTATGCCTTCATTTTATTCAAGAATTAAAAAACGAATCTAAGATTATATCGATTCTATATTCCACTTATATCCTTTTGGGGGAATGGGCGGGTAGCGGGAATCGAACCCGCATATTCTCCTTGGCAAGGAGGAATTTTACCATTAAACCATACCCGCAACTGCTTCTTTTCTCTCGTTCTCCACTATATTAGTAGATTCACTTGTATATAGTCAATTATTGATTAATAATGCAAATTTAAATTACTTATTCCTTTATTGAAAGACGGAACGAATCGGTGATGGAACTCAACCCTCCCCTGGGAAACACTTTAGATTCTGTGCCTCAGTGCTTTCATTCAACCAAGGAAGGGGATGCCGCAACTCAGCCAAAAACTTAGGATATGGAGGAGTTAAGGATACCTACTAAAAAGACTGATCCGATCCGTGGCGAAGCACCCGAAAATACGACATTTTTGTTACTTGACCAACCGTCAGGAGAGGCAAGCACAACAGGCACACCAATTACTGGGAGAAATGAAATCGCGATTAATGCAAACACGGCCAACTGAAAGGCAATAGTCATGGTTGTGGTTTTCCAGGTTCTTAACGAATGAAACGGATTATACCATTTGATCCCTATCTGGCATAGATCTTGAAAACCAAGCCAAACGTATCATATAAACAATTTAATTCGACTATATTTATAATTGAGCCTTATTAACTTCTCCCATCTGCAGATGATGCTTTTTGCATATCTTTCAAAAGAGAGATATTATATGTTATTCACACAATATAAATATTTACTAATGATTATGGTACCGATATTATAGATGCTACCAAAAGAAGTTATAGTTACGTAGAATGAATTTTAGGAGAGATGGCCGAGTGGTTTATGGCTCCGGTCTTGAAAACCGGTATAGTTTCAGTGCTATCGAGGGTTCGAATCCCTCTCTCTCCTTCCGTCGAAGAATCATCTCATTCACGAATCTAGTTATCAATATCAATTGATTTGAAAGCTCGGCTATTCATAGCCGAGCTTTTAGCAGGACGGTATTTATCACTCGTATTCGGGGAAGCTTTTTCTTAGCTGAGCTGGAATTCCAGCTTACTCATTTCTATTCACTCCTCTAGTTAAGGGGTGTCATAGAAAGGACAGGTTCGGAATCACGGTCAATTCCTTTCTCAAATCCGGCTGCAGCTGCACGAGCTCTTCCTGCATGCCATAAATGACCTACAAAGAAAAAGAATCCTAGAACAAAATGGGAGGTAGCTAACCAACTGCGAGGAGAAACATAGTTCACTGCATTAATCTCAGTAGCTACTCCACCTACGGAATTCAAAGAACCTAAAGGAGCATGAGTCATATATTCCGCCGAGCGTCGTTCCTGCCAAGGCTGTATGTCTTTTTCCAACTTATTCAAATCCAAACCATTAGGACCCCTTAGGGGTTCCAACCATGGAGCACGAAGATCCCAGAAGCGCATCGTTTCTCCCCCAAAAATAATCTCTCCAGTGGGGGAACGCATAAGGTATTTACCTAAACCAGTGGGTCCTTGAGCAGAACCTACGTTAGCTCCAAGGCGTTGGTCTCTAACCAGAAAGGTAAACGCTTGAGCTTGAGAGGCCTCTGGACCAGTAGGACCATAAAATTCGCTAGGATAAGCTGTATTGTTAAACCAAACGAAGCAACAAGCGATGAAACCAAAGACGGAAAGAGCCCCTAAACTATAAGACAAGTAAGCTTCTCCAGACCATACGAAAGCACGACGAGCCCATGCAAAAGGTTTGGTTAGAATGTGCCAGATTCCACCGAAAATACAAATAGAACCTAACCAAACATGTCCCCCAATTATATCTTCCAAATTGTCTACACTAACAATCCAACCTTCTCCACCAAAAGGTGATTTGAGTAAATAACCGAATATAACGCTTGGACTAAGGGTAAGATTTGTTATTTTCCTTACATCTCCACCACCGGGAGCCCAAGTATCATATACGCCCCCAAAATACAAGGCTTTAAACGCTAGAAGGAGAGCACCAACACCTAGCAAGATTAGGTGAATACCTAAAATAGTGGTCATTTTGTTCTTATCTTTCCATACATAACCGAAAAATGGAAAGGATTCTTCTAAAGTTTCGGGTCCGATAAGTGCGTGATAAACACCCCCAAAACCTAAAACTGCGGAAGAGATTAAGTGAAGCACTCCGGATACGAAGTATGGGAAGGTATCTACAACTTCTCCGCCAGGACCTACTCCCCATCCCAAAGTAGCCAGATGGGGAAGTAGAATTAAACCTTGTTCATACATAGGCTTTTCCGGTACGAAATGAGCTACTTCAAATAAGTTCATCGCTCCAGCCCAGAACACAATCAATCCGGCATGAGCCACGTGGGCACCAAGCAATTTACCAGATAAGTTTATAAGTCGGGCATTACCGGCCCACCAAGCAAAGCCAGTGGTTTCTTGATCACGACCACCTAAAGCCAAGGTTCCATTAAAGAGCGTTTCCACGGGGTAGAACCTCCTCGGGGAATACAAGGTTTTCATGAGGCTGATCCTGGGCCGCCATCCAAGCACGAATACCCTCGTTCAAAAGAATGTTTTTGGTGTAGAAAGTTTCAAACTCAGGATCTTCTGCTGCACGGATCTCCTGAGAGACAAAGTCATATGCCCGCAGATTCAAGGCTAGACCAACTACTCCGATAGCACTCATCCATAAACCAGTTACGGGTACGAATAACATGAAGAAATGTAACCAACGTTTGTTGGAGAAAGCAACACCGAAAATTTGGGACCAGAAACGATTAGCGGTAACCATGGAATAAGTCTCTTCAGATTGAGTTGGGTTAAAAGCACGGAATGTATTTGCACCATCACCATCCTCGAATAGAGTATTTTCCACAGTAGCACCGTGAATAGCACATAGAAGAGCAGCACCCAATACTCCAGCGACTCCCATCATATGAAATGGGTTTAAAGTCCAATTGTGAAAACCCTGGAAAAAAAGGATAAATCGGAAGATCGCTGCTACACCGAAGCTGGGTGCAAAGAACCAACCAGACTGGCCCAATGGATAGATCAGGAATACAGAAACAAAAACAGCAATCGGACCAGAGAATGCAATTGCGTTGTAGGGACGCAATTGTACAGATCGAGCAAGTTCAAATTGGCGCAACATGAAACCTATTAAACCAAAGGCACCGTGTAGGGCAACGAAGGTCCATAAACCACCCAATTGGCACCAACGAGTAAAGTCTCCCTGTGCTTCAGGACCCCATAATAGCAGCAAAGAGTGTGCTAAACTATCAGCAGGAGTAGAGACTGCGGCAGTCAGAAAGTTACAACCTTCCAAATAAGAACTAGCCAATCCGTGAGTATACCATGAGGTTACAAAGGTTGTACCCGTAAACCATCCACCCAAAGAAAAATAGGCACAGGGAAAAAGCAATAGACCAGACCAACCCACGAATACAAAACGATCTCTCCTTAGCCAGTCGTCCATGTTATCAAATAAACCTTTTCGCTCTTTGGAAAACTTTCCAATGGCTATAGTCATAGTGATTCTCCCATTCAACTATTTCAACCATTTTTGAGCACCTTATCACTATCGAATCATTGAAAGATATCATATTCGATCATCCACGAACGATCCTTTTTCTTTCTTTGCCCCCTCCAAAGAATTCTCTGATCAATTTTATAGATGCATCGTAGTCCATTTGTTGGTTCAAGGCATTCAATATAGATAGAATGAATCTTTGTCTGGTCTCGAAACGGACTTAGCAAAGACCTTTTAGAAGGTAGGTAAGCTTTTCTTTTCTCCCTAGTATTTTCTCCCACAAGGATTGATTCCCCTTCCTTTTGATGTCCCTTTAACCTAATATTATTGAAATTCTTTGAATCCCCTTCTTAGATCCGTTTGAGCAATAGAAGTAACGTCTCTTATCCTTATTTCATCGGGATGCATCTATTTTACATTCTCCTTCCGTAAAAAATAGGATATATATATATAAATATATGTATTTATAAACCAAGAGACTTTTCTAACTTATGGGGAGCAAGCAGTAGGAGAAGGAAAGAGGCAGGATTCAATTCTCAAAATTAAAACATTTTAATGTGAATGAAAAACTAACTTCTTTTTCATTTTGAAAAGCCTGATTTGATTTTTTTGATTCCAGGCTTATCTTTGATATAAAATTCACATTTACGGTTTCGAGTCAATTTTGATATTAGGGTAGCCAACTTATATACAATATAATAAGTCAAGTTTACTATTTTCATAAAATTGATGATCTTTCCATATCAAACGTTTAAGGATTTATTATTAGTTATGGAGTGGATCGATCGGGATTCGAATCCCCCGCTCACCCTCATAAAATAAAAGGATTTTTTTTTGATCAAATAAAATATCGATTATTCGTTATATTATTCAGAAATTCCCTTGTTAATCTGAGCTAAGGGATTAATTCTCGGGGGGGTCAAAAACCCGGCCTATACTAATTACACCATCCTTTACAATTTCATTCCTTTCTTCGGACATACATCGATCGTATATATGGAAAGCTCCTAACTCTTGACTAACCTTAACTAATGCCCTATTCATCTTTTCCTACCAAAACAAGCAATCCATCATGTTATGAGCTAATAGATATTTCCACGCAATTATTTATATTTACGAGAATTGGACCGGGTGGAGCAATAATACTCCACTCCCGAGTTGATAAAAAATGGAAACTTATAAGACCACTACATATTCTTTTTGCTCGATATAGAGAATTAGAATTATGAATTTGAAATTGTAATTATTCAAACTATTATGTTTGTTTTTGATAAAACTTTCTTTCTCATCTGACTATTCCAATTTAGTAAGTGTTCATGAGTGGATTCTCATCCAGGAGGATATAAAATGGAATAGAATACCTTCTATGGCTATGGAGAAAATATGGAAGCCCTTTATCGGATTTGAACCGATGACTTACGCCTTACCATGGCGTTACTCTACCACTGAGTTAAAAGGGCTTCTTTGAGGGGGAAGAATTGTATTATTGCAAGAACAAATATAGTTTGATTGAAAAATCAAGAAAATGTCAACCAGTTCATAAAAATATATAGCTTATTTCTGGCCTAATCTTTCCATATGCATAGAAGTTAATAATAAAAATCATATAGGTTATGCAAGTCATTTAGTTAATGCAATCCACGTAGATCATCAAAATCTGGAACCAATAAAATCGACTCTAATTTTATTTTCATTGTTATTTACTTTATTATTAGTATTAGAATCGTTTATTAGTCATATTTATCCCCTTTCCGTAATGCGGATCCTTCTCATATTTTTCCAATTATATTACACATCATATGATTCTTAATTGAATTGTTTTGATATATTAAAGGATTCAGTTCTCATCATATCGATTCGCTCGAATTGAACTTCTTTTTACCCATTTTAGAATCTGTAATCTAAACTAAAATGATTTTTCCGATGAAATTGGAACAGGTTTTGTTCTTCCATTTTCTCCAACGAAGAACTCTTATCTATCATTCCTTTATATGGGATAAAGTTCGTTGAATATATATAATATAACCGAAGAAAAGCACAAACAATTCAAAAAAAAAATTTTTTAATTTTCAATAACCTCCTCTCCGGGTAGATGCTATGTATGGGCAATTCAATTAAATATTTCCGTATGGTCGTTTCGACCCTGGAAATAATTAGTCACTTCGAAGTGTTTCGATTAGGAAAAATAGTTTGTAGGAGGTAAGGATGGTGATAAAGTTAGTTCGAAAAGGGTTTACTTTCTTTATTCTCTCGCGGAGGAGGAAAAAGAAAGCATAGTTCCCCTCTTACCCCACCCCAAAGTCCAAAATATTATTTCATAAACAAATTATAGTAAAATTGAATTTCTACCATTTGATCTTGTAGTAACTATGGAAATAAACTAGGATATAGCAGGACAAACATAACATTATGTTCTAGAACGAGATGGGCGAGTAAAAAGCGTAGTGATTCTCTAGAGGGAGAATATAATATTATGGAATGAACCACGGTTAATCTTCTATGAGAAAGGTAAGTGCGCCCTGACTTATATATTGAATAAAAAAATTACCTTTTTTATTTTATTTAACCCCTGCTCCGAACTTGTTCTAAATACAACTTGCTCATTCAAAAACTTCGTAGGTTTTTGAATGAGCAAGTTGTTTCGTCTAATATGATCGAGGAGATAAGATTTAATAAATAAACTATTGATTGTTGATTAAAATCTTGTAATATTCAATAATGAATCCAAATAGATAAGACATGATTCATACAATACGTATAAGTTTACTCTAATATAGCATAAAAAAAAACTGGGTTCAAAATACCTAATTATCGGGTTAAAAGTGGAGATGAGATAACACACTCGGCTTCAAATAATATATATATATCGCTGGGTGGGATGTGTGAACCTCAGATGTTAAGCCGTCCATCTCCCGTAGGTAGAAATGAAACTAATAATTGGAAATATTATTGGAATGAAATGAACCATACTATTGACAGTAAATAATGAATTGAGTAACATAAGGATAAGCCCCCATCGTCTAGAGGCCCAGGACATCTCCCTTTCACGGAGGCGGCGGGGATTCGAATTCCCCTGGGGGTACGAAAAGTCTTCGGAATCACGAATATCCCGAGAACTTTCCGCACCCGTTTCTATTCCCATCCCGATATAAGAGAGAGGGGTAAAAGCTTTTATTCCCCTTTCTTTCCAACTGACTGGGTCGATGCTCGAGTGGTTAATGGGGACGGACTGTAAATCCGCTGGCAATGCCTACGCTGGTTCAAATCCAGCTCGACCCAATGTCATGTCAACTTATCAATCCATTCATTATTCAATTAATTTATTATATGAAGTTTCTTTCTCTGGTTGATCTGAACATTCAGCATCAATAAAAGATTACTGCTCCATAATGGGATTACTGCTTCAATAACAAAGATCCCGTTTCGTTTTCGTCTATCGATATTGTCCTATTCGTAGAGAAACATATCTATTCTAATTCCATCCAGACAGAACAATTACAATAATTGTAAAGAATAGATTTGACACATAAGTTTTTGATCGACATAATAACTAAACTGTTTTTAATGGGATTGTAGTTCAATCGGTTAGAGTACCGCCCTGTCAAGACGGAAGTTGCGGGTTCGAGCCCCGTCAATCCCGAATCACCAAATTAATTTGATTTATAATTCATTTATTAAAAAAAAACTAGGATAAGTTTCTTAGCAAAACCTCACTTACTTGAAGTGGATTCGGACCCCATGCTCTTACGGGATTCCGAATCTCGTGTGTCCACCATTTCACCACTAAAACCCTCTATACCTTATCTAATTCTCTAAATATAGACTAAGTATTTTCTTATTTTTTCAACCAATTATCGGAATTCTTTTCATAAACGCAGGCGAACGACGGGGATTGAACCCGCGCGTGGTGGATTCACAATCCACTGCCTTAATCCGCTTGGCTACGTCCGCCCCCTTCTACTCATTCATTCCATTCGGATATGATAATGACCCCGAAGGTGGTTAGGGAGAATTTTCGAGATCCCTTCTAGGGACTCTAGAGGCCCGGCCCCTTTAAGCAGCAGGGACCCCTGCGGTCTCCCTTTCAATTAATCAGGGTCATTATCTTTCTCCGAGAACCCCCTGTTTGATCCTAACTTTCAACGTTAAGGTTGAAAAGGACTGAGTTACTATCTTTTTATCGATAATAACTAGGAATCTGTAGAGACATAAATTAACCGTTTGCGGAAGGAGCTTCAATAGAAGCTAAATCTAGAGGGAAGTTGTGAGCGTTACGTTCGTGCATAACTTCCATACCAAGGTTGGCACGGTTGATAATGTCAGCCCAGGTATTGATTACACGACCTTGGCTGTCAACTACAGATTGGTTGAAGTTAAAACCATTTAGGTTGAAAGCCATGGTGCTGATGCCCAACGCGGTGAACCAAATACCTACTACAGGCCAAGCAGCCAAGAAGAAGTGTAGAGAACGGGAGTTGTTAAAGCTAGCGTATTGGAAGATCAACCGGCCAAAGTAACCGTGAGCAGCTACGATGTTATAGGTTTCTTCCTCTTGACCAAACTTATAACCTGCATTAGCAGATTCATTCTCCGTGGTTTCTCGAATCAAACTTGAAGTTACTAGAGAACCATGCATAGCACTGAATAAAGAGCCACCGAATACACCAGCTACACCCAACATATGAAATGGGTGCATAAGGATGTTGTGTTCAGCTTGGAACACAATCATGAAGTTGAAGGTACCAGAGATTCCCAAAGGCATACCATCGGAGAAGCTTCCCTGACCGATGGGGTAGATTAAAAAAACAGCGGTAGCAGCTGCAACGGGAGCTGAATATGCAACAGCAATCCAGGGACGCATACCTAGACGGAAGCTAAGTTCCCATTCACGACCCATGTAGCAAGCTACGCCAAGTAGGAAGTGAAGAACGATTAGTTCGTAGGGACCACCATTGTATAGCCATTCATCAACGGAAGCTGCTTCCCAGATAGGGTAGAAGTGTAAACCGATAGCTGCAGAAGTTGGAATGATGGCACCAGAGATGATATTGTTTCCGTAAAGGAGAGAACCGGAAACGGGCTCACGGATACCGTCAATATCCACTGGAGGAGCTGCAATAAAAGCAATGATGAATACAGAAGTTGCAGTTAATAGGGTAGGAATCATCAATACACCAAACCATCCAATATAAAGGCGGTTTTCGGTGCTGGTAATCCAATTGCAGAAGCGACCCCATAGGCTCGCGCTTTCGCGTCTCTCTATAATTGCGGTCATGGTAAAATTTGGCTTGTTGAATAAGAATTATTACCCAAGCACAAATATTATATTTTGTATGCTTGTTATTCTATATTATACGGAGTTACCCCTTTGTTGTCAACCCCTGTTTCTTATTCAGAGGTCCAGATTATTAAAATACGTAAAACAGTAAGTAATTAAATGATTGGAGTGACATAAGTAGCCTATGTTACATAACTTACTTGCAACATAACAAATATCATTTCATCTTTATCTCATCAATAGGGAAACATACCCATTATATACTATTTCAAATTTAAAGTGTAAGAAAAAAAAATATGAATTGAATCCGATCAATTGGGTTCGGGTTGGCCGGGGCTCGAACTCATCCAGAACTCGTCGGATGAAAGTAGGTGAATTACTCTCCTCTGGGAGCTGGTTTTCTGCGTTTGCAATTTTCATTGCGCATGGCTCTCTCTATGCTATGTACGTACCTATCGCTTCAGTTCTTTCACAAGATTATCTTGAGTCTCGGCAATTGAATTGCCCGACGAGCCTCTCGTTAGTAGAATCAGTTTCGAATTCGAGTATACCTCTTTTTTGCAACGAATTTGCTAAAGAATTTATTTGGATAATATCCAAATACCAAAATTTTTTTTTATGATAATGAACCTTGGGGAGAAACGGGGATATTAACTCTGGTTTCTCCGAAAAAGAGGATCTCGGAAACAGTTTTGAACCATATTTTTTCCACACAACGCGTATTGTACTTTTATGCCTACAAGCCAAAGTTTTCGCGCATGAAAATCGAAGTATATATTGTATTCGATACAACCCCTCTTTATTTGAACATCCACTATAATAATAGTCGATATTTTTCCAAATTTGATTGAATCGGTTGAGAATGTCATCGTCTCTTAGAGTAGTCCAAGCTAATTTACCAATTGGATGTCCCAAAGTATCGCAAAATTTTTCTTTGGCTAATAATCCGATTAGACCGGAAATTGGAGTTATAGCACACAATTCTCTGGTAGGAAGACTGATAGCAATGGGTAAATCATCCACCATTTCAGCTCGAACTGTAGTGATTTTGGGTCCAATACCTAGGATATAACCCAAAAAAGGAAAACAATCTTTGGATGATTTTTGAATACGTATCCTGTATGGTTGAACCCAAAAATGAAAATGATATTGCCAAAGTCTTAATAAAAAATGCTTCCATCTCTGGGCTAAATATTTAGTACCTTTCAAAGCTACCATGTAATTGTTTTCATATCTTACATAATGAATAGAAGGATTTTTCACGAAAAAAGAGACGTTTTCCGGTGGAGTAATCATCCATGATGGCTTCGCAACATAGGATGGCTTTGCAATATGCTCGATCTTTTGAATAGAGTTAGTTTGATCGGATGAAGCGGAGAACGATTCAAAATGTAAGGTTTTTTCCCAAAGGGAGACTAAAGTAGATTCGGATTCATATATATAGTAATTCCATAAAAATATGGATAACCTATTTGTTTCTCTTGGAGAGAAAAAGATGGTTGTATTTGAGATAATTAGATTTTGTTGTTCGTGGAGAATGAATCGTAATAGGTGTAGAAAGGGAGCATCCTAAATCCGTCGACGAAAAATTCGAATAAGTACTTCTGGATGGAGAGAATAGGGTAATTTAGTACCTAAGAAATAATAGGAATGCGAAAAATGATCCTCCATGAAAGGGAATATGGAATGAATAGATCGAAAACTATTCCATTCATTCGTTTCCCTTAACAAGGGTTGCAATTGCATCAAGAAATGGATTTGCAGAACTATAGTCGGACCTTCTCGAATTGATCCGCAAGAAGAATTGATATAGTAATTGAAAGATTGATTTTTTTTATCACCCTTCCTCCCAAGACGCTTCCTTGATAAAGATAAAAAAGTATCTGGAAGGTCTTGTTGACGTATTCTATCAATTAGACGCTCTATGATTATGAAACTTAAATGATTGTTGCTCGGACCTGAATCCTCTTTTCGTTTTAAATTCGATTTATTTGAAAAACAATTATAAGCAATTGCGTAAATATCATCATGAAGGAGAAGTTTATATAAAAAGCGTTGCTGCCACAAGATATTTTTTTGATTTCTTCGTAGCTTCTTTATTTCAGATAAAACCCAAGCTATGGTTCTCATATGAGTAACTCCTTGGGATGAGAAATGATGCATAGTGCGATCCACGCGAAGATCGGATAGATTTATTTTCATTTATTCAGAGATAAAAAAAAGATTCTATAAAATAATTTTTATCTAAAACTCATTTGATTCCTTGTAAAAAAGCATTAATCTTTTCGAAAAAAGGATCTCTTTTTGCAAACTGATCGCTTACCTGACTTATAAATCACTTTATTTAGTCGGCACGCTGGTTATTCTTTTACACATTTGTATTTATTTATTTATTTATTTATCCGAGTATTCAAGATTCATTTCTGATAAGAATAAGAATACCCTTCTTGTAAGAATAAGAATACCCTTCTTGTAGGAACAACCCCTCTCTCTCATATTGGTTACTAATTTACTCCTTTTCAATTAGTAAAGAGAATATTAAATGGGATCTTTGAATAAACGGGAGCTCATTCTTCTGGTTCCATCTATGATTTAAGCCATCTAGCTTTATCCATTAACTTTTCCGCTTGAGTAGTAGATCTGTTTTAACAAAGCAATCCGAATCTTTTCCTTCCATTACGATACTAAGAAAGAGATTTTGATCAAATTAAGCTTGATAAAAATTCTATAATGAAACGACTTTTTTCCGCTAAGTCGATCAATCGTAGTCTTATAAAACTTTTAGGAGCCGATTACTCTACCGTTGGATTAACAACCCCGAGAATGAAATAATAGAGTATACTGGAAGAATGGATGAAAAGGAATAAATGAACCTTGAGAATATGAATCAGAGTAAGTCAAGTTGAGAGAGAATGAATAAAAAAAATTATTGATGCGGGCTTTCTTTTTCTTTTTTTATTAATGTTTTTCTTTTTTTTAATATTAATTACTTCAGGATTTCCGATTTTTTCTTCTTATTCCGTGGAAAGGAAAAAAATCTATAATGATAGGGAACAGAAGAATGGTTAACGAGAAGGAAGCTAGTCGACTGGGAGTTCAACAGGGACCACCTCCCGGAGCGGAGATGGATAAAGTATTTTTTGTTTTTTCTCCCCCATTTAATGGGAAGAAACGGCTTGACGGAACGATAAGCTCCCCCCTCCTCCCTCATATCTTTTATCTGGCCTCTCATTATTCCATTTAGCTATTTCTCGATATCATTAACTTGATTTTAGATCTATTTCGGTAAAACGAAAAATAGGTTATATTAAACATAAACGCAATCTTTACCTAACCCATTATAACGAAGGCTATTCTACTAAATGAACATATAATAGGATTTGGAAAAATGGATCAAGCATTGAACTCATAACCATCTCAATTAGCTTTGATTTGTTCAAATATCCTTGCTTTAAGGCGGGTATCCCTATCCAACAATCTCTGCAGGTTGAGCTTTCCTCTATACGAAGTTTTTTCCCCGTACGGCTCAATCAATAATGACTTCACTTCAGTGAAATTAAAATGAAGGTTATCCTATACATACGGTATTTTTTTCCACGTTTGGAATTAGTGTGTTCTCTCTATTGAGTCATCTTTAACTTCATCTAAATCTCGTCGTTTAAAAAATCAAATAGGATTTTATCGTTCTTAGACTGATCTTCATAATCAGCCCCACTTTTTTCGATTGAAGGAGGGGAAATGAAAGTAATTTCGATTTCTTTCATTCACCGTAATCAATTATAACAATTATTAATTATTACATTGTTCGATCAACTTATTGAAAATTAAAAAATTTAAATTATTTGTTTGATAAGTAAGAATCTATTTACTAATTTAGTAAATTTAATTTTTAAAAAGTTGGACAAAGTTTCAATAGCTTTTTTTTCTACGTTAACTTTAGATTATATCTCCTAACTCGTAGGTTATAAAGAAGATTCTACGTTGTTACGCGAACTCACTAAAAAAAAAAAGAAAGATTGTGTTTGGAAACGTATGTTGGGATAGGAGTTCTTTAATTCGGATAGGGAATGGCAGATGTTCCACGAAACCGATCATAATATTCAAGTTGCACGTCGTTTTCTAACATATCATTCTAAACGAAGTTTTACCATAATCTTTCTTTGAGATTCAGATAAAGGTGTAAATGAATATGTTGTAGGAATATATGAAATAAATGGCATGAGTTTTTATTCTATTCTATTTTTATGAAATGAAGTTTTTAGTCTTATGTTATACTATAGGTGGATGGAAGGATAGAGAGAAGGTTCCCAATGTAATGTTTCAAGCATTCAATGCTTCCTTAGCTGCATACATTACTTCGACAGTAATTTTTGTAATGCCACTCTGTCTTGCAAACTTCTCAGTCTTTCTTTTAATTTTGCCCCTAACAAATCCAGGAATTTTACTTAATTCCAATTGACTCTCGGAATTCCAAATCAAATCCGTTTCTGCGGATAATGATTTAGTAATAACTTCTTTAGTATCATGACCACCAAAAATATCTAAAAGATGGTCTTCCATGCCCAAAGTATATGAGTTATAAACTAAATCGGCTATTTGATTAGTACCCTCATAACCTAAAAAAGGCCGATATCCCAATGGGAAATTTTGGATATGAACTGGTGGAGAAATAACTCCGCAGGGAATATCAAGACGTTTACCAATATGACGTTCCATCTGAGTACCAAATATGGCGGATGGTTCTACACGAGCGATCATATCCCCTACTTCAATATGGTCATCTGTAATAAGTACTTCATCACAGAGACCCCAAACTTGTTCGTTAAACCATTCCGCATCGTGTTTGCAATAGGTACCCGTACAACAAACACGAATCCCCATCTCTCGAGCAAGTATCTTAGTCATTGAAGCAGCATGAGTTGCATCACCAAAAACAACTGCCTTTTTTCCTACAAAATTTTGGCAATCGATGGATCTTGAGAACCAAGCGGCTTGAGAAACAAATCTGGTTTGTTGATCAATATAATGTTCATAATCAACTGTTTTATTGGAAAAAGCAGGAGTCCATTTATTAACATGCCCTTGTATTTGTCGGATAAACTCAGCCGTATCTATAACTCCCATAGGAGTTGTAGATATGTAAGGCATTCCAAATTCTTTTTCCAAATATATTGCTGTCATTAAGCCTATTTCACGATAAGGAACAAAATTAAACCAGGCTTTTGGTAAATTTTGGAGATCTTCTACAAATCCCCCTTCGGGAATTACCTGATTGATTTCAATACCCAGATCCTGTAATAAACGTTTTAATTCGCGACAATCGTGTTGATTGTGGAAGCCCAGCGTAGAAATACCGATAATATTTGCGGAAGGTATATCTGTTATAGATCGATTCAATTTTCCTTGTCTACGAGCCTTACCCAAATAATATCGAACCACTTGTTCCAAAGTTCTATCCGCTGCCTGAAGTTCATTAACTCGATAATGATTCACATCCGCGGGAATTACATCAGAATCAGAAGCAATAGATGCTCTATCCACAAAGTTTTGTAGATCTTCCTGTAAGATACTAGAAGTACAGGTAGGTGTTAATATAATCAAATCAGGACGCTCTTCTTTCTCTTTCTGAATAATATTATCAACAACTTTCTCTTGGGATCCGCGTGTTAATACATGACGATCTACTATGCTAGCAGTTACGGGAGTAAAATCCCTCTCTCTTTCCAGCATGGAACGCATTACATTAAAGTAGTCATCTCCCAGAGGAGCATGCATAATTGCATGCACATTTTCGAAGGAACTGGCTACTCGAAGAGTTCCGATATGAGCAGGGCCGGCATACAACCAATAGGCTAATTTCATGAAGAAGATTCTTTTTCTGTTTTCCCTATTCTACTCCGCAGAGATTCTGCTTGCCATACCTATAATATTGTCGTAAGATGATTCAGAGAATATACTACTACAAATAAATAGTAGAAAATTGAAATGTTCATTTCCTTCCAAGAGAACTCTTTTTTATTTCATCGGAGAAGCCTGGGACGGAAGGATTCGAACCTCCGAGTACCAGGGCCAAAACCCGGTGCCTTACCACTTGGCCACGCCCCATAGGAGATATATCCGATGCTATTCAATCCCGATATTAAGGTTGTTGTCAATCTATCTATTCGGACTAAATCTCAGTCCAAGATTTATTTGTTTCTATGAAATAAAATAGATTGTTAAGTAGAAATAGATTAATTGCGGAAACAAAAAGAGATGGGATAGAATAAAAGAAGGATTCTTGAGAAAATTGAACGGAATAGAAAAAACATTGATTTCTTTTTCTTTCATTTGTTTCACTGGGAGGGAGATCGCGCAAATATGGGACTGGGCTTGGAGGAACCAACCCATGCGTACGTAATGGAATGTACTGAAAAACTTTCATCAAGAATTTATGAGGTTGGTTCCTTTCGTGCCGTACTGAACCCCTGTAATAATCTTTCTTTTTTCGGAGAAAAAATGTTAGTTATGTTTGATACCTATCCAGGAAACACCACTTGTTTAAGTGATACCGTTTTGGCTAAATCACCCGAAGCTTATGCTATTTTCGATCCGATTGTGGATATAATGCCGATCATACCGTTGTTCCTTTTCCCCCTAGCCTTTGTCCGGCAAGCCTCCGTGAGTTTCCGATAATATATATATAATATATTTATTTATTTATTTATTTTTTTTCCCTTTCTTTCGAATAACTTACTTGTCTTATTCACCCCTTCCAATCGAACTACCAAAATTACCTTGAAAAAAAAAAGAAGGTTTTTGGAGAAGGTCGATTGCGGCGATCCCGGGGCTGCTGGCTCATTTTAACCGGAGGAACCGAGTTGACGGGGGTTCAAATCCCTCTTTCCTCAATTCAATTTAATCGGCTATGATAATCAATATAAAAAATCATTTTTGTTTCATTAAAATAAAAAAAAAAATTTTTTAATTTTATTTTATTCAAATAAAGGTGGTATAGGGATTGATAATTTACTCCATCCTACTCCTAGTAACGCAATGATCCGGAGATTACGTCATGCTTACTCTCAAGCTGCTCGTTTACACAGTGGTCATTTTTCTTGTTTCTCTCCCCGTTTTCGGATCCCTATCAAATGATCCTGGACGTAATCCCGGACGTAAAGAATAATTACAGAGATTCTATGGATTCATAAGATAAATATTTAGTTAGTAAACGGGGAGAGAGGGATTCGAACCCTCGGTACGAATGATCGTACAACGGATTAGCAATCCGCCGCTTTAGTCCACTCGGCCATCTCCCCGAGCAGGGAAGTATTCTTACTCTAACATGATGCTAGAGCCAAAGTCTATATTCTCCAAAATATATTCTACTGGATATATAGCTATTATAATATAATGGTTACGGGAATGAGTATGGGCATTCTCGAAAAAAAAAAAAAAACGCTTGCATTATTCATTTCATCAAAATTAGTCTATATATTATTCCATCGGCCTGGCCAAAAACTGGCCAGGCTATCCCTTGAACGTAAAAGCAAACGGTTCTTATCGATTATACAATTCATTACCCGGTCTCAAAGCTAAAAAACTTGTTGTTAAAGCACTTACAAGGACTAAGATAATTTGACTGTCCGAGATTGCTGTCATCCCTTCATTTTCTCCCCGAATATTCGTAATATGAACCACGCACGGGTTGGTCCAATTTTTCACCCACATCCATGGTTTAAATTTCGTAAATTCGAATGGATGAATAGGCTTTCTATCATTGTACCAATACTAGCTCTTTATGGCTATAGATCCTCCCAATTCAAATTAGATATACCATATATATTTATTTACGATAATATATCATTTGAAAAAATATATTTTTATTTTTTCTTTATTGATAAAAAAAAAAAGAAGAATTCATCGATTCTATGAAATCAAATTGGAAATAGAGAGGTTAAAAAGGAATGAATTTGGAAGTTATTGCACAGCTTACTGTTCTGGCTCTGATAGTTGTATCGGGTCCATTAGTAATTGCTCTATTAGCAGCTCGCAAAGGCAATTTGTGATCCCAATATGCCATCTCCGGAAGTGAAAATAACGGTTCGAGGTATTGGATCTCCGGGGATGGGGTCTGAAGATAAAGTATTACTTTATTCCATCCATCAATAAGGAAAGGCTTTATATTTTTACTTATTATTTTATTGGACAAAAAATAGAAATTTATGCTACTATCAAATCATAGCGGGTATAGTTTAGTGGTAAAAGTGCGATTCGTTCAAACCAAAAGTTATTGGATAGTTGAAGGGTCTTTTATATCAATTGATTGATCAACGTTCCAATTGACAACCCTATTCTTACAAAGGTTCAAATCCTTTCCTATGAATGCCATAGGAAGAGCATCATTTCCATGAAAATAATAATCAATAATTCTACTTTTTTGGTTTGGATTGAAAAATAGCAAAGCGGAATGATTTTGAAGCTAAATCAATCTTCTGAGATTGATTCGTCAAGAATCCATGGATAGAAATCAAAGGTATTCTTTTCATCGCAACTAAATCTTGAATTCTTTTTGTTTGAAAATTCAAGCCGGATAGCTATAAAATGATAATTTTGGTTTACCAGAGCTATCAGCATTTCCGTTTAAAGCTCGGTGGAAAATATTCCCCTAAAGATTGGAGCCAATAGAAACAAGGAACGAAGTAACTAGAAAGAATTTCTCATTTAATTTATCATTCTATTTAATCAATTATTGAGATTTTTAAATTTTATTTTTTTTTTAGAAGGATCATCTAAAAAGTGTTTCTTCATTTAGAATGAAAAAACTGACATAGATGTTATGGATGCAACTTCCCCGATACCATCGATTAGATAAAAATCTTATTTATCATCCAATGCTCGGTTTTCAATTTAAGAAAAGAATCTCTTTTCTTACTTTATAATCCACTCCATAAGGGAGCCGAATGAAGAGAGACTTTCATGTTCGGTTCTGAATTAGAGGCATTAATTAATCCAAATTTAATGTCGACTATAACCCTTAGCCTTCCAAGCTAATGATGCGGGTTCGATTCCCGCTACCCGCTCCTCCATCGAAAGAGCTTACTTAATAAATAAAAATTTTTTTTTATTTAATAAGCAAAATCAATAGGTTTAAAAAATTTCCTATTACTAATAGATCTTTTTTACAGCTATGCTGTGAATTGTTTCATTCACAACAGATTTTATTTCCCCTTTCTCGCGATGAAGAAGGGGAAATAAAAGCGTCCATCGTCTAATGGATAGGACAGAAGTCTTCTAAACTTCCGGTATAGGTTCAAATCCTATTGGACGTAATATCTTCTTGGAGAAAACTATTTTTTGCTTAAGAAAAACCTTTCAATATGCTTTTTTCTCTCCGTGTGAACGGGGAGAGCCGGAAAAGAGCTTTTTCCTAGCTCCCCTCGTATCATCACATAATCATCTATTTATTTTTGTTCCTGAAGTAGGAAAAATTCAGTATGTTCCTTAATGGCTTCCTTCAGAAGGATTTCCGCTTGTTCCGTGAACACCTTAGTAGAACGTATGATTTCCGCAAACTGAGGTTTATTAGTTATTAAATACTCACGTAACTGAACAAGAAATCTTTTAACTTGTCCGATTTCCAGTATATCTAAATATCCGTTGACTCCAGCATAAATAGTAGCTACTTGTTCCTCCACCGCCAAGGGAGCTGCTTGAGATTGTTTGAGCAACTCACGTAATCGTTGACCTCTAGCTAATTGATTTTGAGTAGCTTTATCAAGGTCAGAAGCAAATTGTGCAAAAGCTTCTAGCTCTGCAAATTGAGCCAATTCCAATTTTAATTTTCCAGCTACTTGTTTCATAGCTTTAATTTGAGCTGCGGATCCTACTCTAGATACAGAAATACCCACATCAATTGCGGGTCGAATTCCGGCATTAAACAAATCAGCCGATAAAAATATTTGTCCGTCGGTAATGGAAATCACGTTAGTAGGAATATAAGCCGAAACATCTCCGGCTTGGGTTTCGACTATAGGCAGAGCAGTCATACTTCCCTCACCTAGTTGAGAACTTAATTTAGCTGCTCTTTCCAAAAGACGGGAATGCAAATAGAAAACGTCTCCTGGATAAGCTTCTCGACCGGGTGGTCTTCTTAATAAAAGGGACATCTGTCGATAAGCTTGTGCTTGCTTAGAAAGATCATCGTAAATGATTAGGGTATGTTGTTTACGATACATAAAGTATTCTGCTAAAGCTGCTCCCGCGTAAGGGGCAAGATATTGCAATGTAGCAGGAGAATTTGCAGTTTCTGCTACCACAATAGTATATTCCATTGCTCCCCGTTCCTCAAAGTTATTAACTACCTGAGCCACAGAAGAGGCTTTTTGACCGATAGCTACATAGACACATATTACATTTTGACCTTTCTGATTCAAAATAGTATCTGTAGCTACTGCTGTTTTACCAGTCTGTCTGTCCCCAATAATTAATTCTCGTTGACCGCGTCCAATGGGAATCATAGAGTCAATAGCAATAAGACCTGTTTGCATGGGTTCATACACGGAACGTCTCGAAATAATGCCCGGAGCGGGAGATTCAATTAGTCTAAATTCAGAAGCTGAAATTTGACCTTTGCCATCAATAGGTTGAGCTAAAGCGTTTACGACGCGACCCAAATAAGCGTCACTTACTGGTATCTGAGCGATTTTACCTGTCGCTTTTACAGCACTGCCTTCTTGTATAGCCAATCCGTCACCCATCAATACAACTCCAACGTTGTCTGATTCCAAATTTAAAGCAATTCCCGTTGTACCATCCACAAATTCCACCAATTCCCCTGCCATTACTCCATCGAGACCATAAGTACGGGCAATTCCATCCCCTACTTGGAGTACGGTACCGATATTCATAACCTTTACTTCTTGATTATATTGCTCAATTTGTTTGAGAATAATGCTGCTAATCTCGTCGGGTCGAATGTTTACCATTAGCGTTCGTTAATGATTCCTGAAAAATAGAACCTATAAGAAAAGGCTAATCAGTTATTTTTCTCCATCGATAGGCCAATATGATGATCAATCATGCGTGAGTGCAATTCGTCGCTATTCAAACGAGTGTTTAAAGCTTTGAGAGCTCTTTCTAATGCAAGTCGGGAAACTTGTTGGCGAACTTGTTCGATTGCTCCTTGTTCTTCGAAACGAATAGTAGCATTTTTAGAGTCTTCTAATCGTTTTAAATCTTCACCAGCGGAATTTATTAGATCTTGTTTCTCTCTTTCCATTCGAGATAGTCCATTTATGCGAATCTCGTCTGCTTTTGTTTCTGCCTGTTGTAAGCGGTTCTGAGCTTGTTTAAGCTTATCAATAGCCTCTTTATATCGTTCTTCTGCATCGCGAATGATATTCAAGATGGTCTGTTTACGATTATCCAATAAATTACTTAATGAAAGTAGATTATCTATCGATTTTACAGATTAACAATCTCTTCCCGAACCGAACACGAATCTTTCAATTCATCCGGCTCTCTTGCTCAGTCTCCCATGAATAGAATATATAAATCCATTTTATAACTGAGCCTACCCTTTTCATTCATATCCCATTTTTTTTGTAGAACTATAAATTCTTCAAACTTGGATATTATAGAAGGCTGGCTCTCTTATGATCAAATCGTCAGTAAGGTTGTTTTTTCTGAATAATTCTTAATGTATGTAGGTTGTCGATTTAGTACCGAAAAACCAAAATTGGTCATTCATATTCATAGGAGATTATGACAATTCATCTATTAAAATGAATTTTAGAATCATTTTGATATGAGTGTTATACATCAGATGAATCTCCAACCATGTTTTTCGTCCCTATGAACACAGTGGGGAAAGAATACCCTGTTGTACTTAAACTTCAAGCAATTCAGCTTTGACCATTTTTACAAAATTCCCTTATCAGTTAATAAAAAAATAAAAATGTTCACTGATTTTACGAAATGCTATAGTTCTTCTGAATTCTTGGCTCAGAAGTAATTCGTTGGGGTTATGCACCTTCCCTTTCTCCGAAGTGCAGCTGAGTGGATCCAGCTATTTCATCCAAATATTCAACCCGCACACACTCCCTTTCCGAAGTAAACCAGTAGACCAATTACTACACCTAAATTAATCAAATTTGTTTCTAAAAGGTTGGTATTTAAGCCGAGACTCGCAGCAGGAGGCCAGTAACTCGGGAAAACAACAGGATCAATTATCATATTTTTTATACTCTTCTCCCGTCATAAGTTATCTAAGTTTTACAGAGTTTTTCTATTCGACCCTACTGAACATCATACATAGTTTGAAATAGAATTTATGAGAGATTTCTCAGTCTGATGAAGTTTCACCTATTTATAAAATAGGGTCGTATAAATACCTTGCTCTACTCTCTGCTACAAAAGTCAGGGTTTAAAGGATAGGAGAGAGATTTTATTACTTACTCATTATTATCAGCCCCCCGATTCTCTATAGAGAATCGGCTGAACAGACGAACAAATTAAATAGAGAAGAAGGGGATTAATTATTAGTAACAAGAGGTACGGAGCTTCGTTCCTCGGATCAAACGAAAGGATTTGCAAATAGAAGTGCTAGAGCTACAACTAGTCCATAGATAGTTAAAGCTTCCATGAAAGCTAAGCTTAGCAACAAGGTACCTCGAATTTTACCTTCAGCTTCTGGTTGTCTCGCAATACCTTCTACAGCTTGACCCGCAGCGGTGCCTTGACCAACACCGGGTCCAATAGAAGCGAGACCTACAGCTAATCCAGCAGCAATAACGGAAGCAGCAGAAATCAGGGGGTTCATATGGTAATCGATCTCCTCCAACTAAGGTTGGGGAATGGTTAATGAAAACCTATCCTCTATTGCTAACTACTTTTACTCATTATAAAATCTTTCATTTCATAAAAATAGTTAATAACTCAAGATGTTTCTCATTAAAGTAATGGTGTCGCTAAAGATGATAAAGAATATGAAGATAAAAAAGAATATTCTTTTTCATTCTTCTCTACGCCTATCCAATAGATTACGTATTCATTATTTTTTACATATTTCAATATTACTCAGATATTGAGGAGAAGCAGAATGAATTTAACCGAATAGCAATTCTATCTCGATTTCCTAACCTAATCACTTTATATTACATGAATTATGTAAATCGAATTACATCCATAATGTATAATAAGTTTGATTTTTTGCCTATTCTATTATGTTGTGACCGAGGAACAATTAAATTAAGAGGTGAATATTCTAATCAACTAAGTTCGATTTTCAAATTGTTCAGTTATTTTCATATAACCTTTTATTTTATTAAGAGACTTTACTAATTCAATTTGACTGATATGAAAAAAAAAAAGTTTCATGATCGTTCATATTATTCCTATTATACCCAATAAAATCAATTTATATTAGAATCGAAAAAGATCAATATATAAGAATCAATTTCTTTTACGGGAAGATATCAATCTTTTTTCAAGAAACTAGATCTAGCAAAGCGATTGATTTTCCAAAAACTATCTACACCAATAAAAATTTCACTTCAACCTCGAACGTCTATATTCCATACAGATGAATAAGAATCGTGTGTCCATCTATCCAATCGAAAAGCCTATTCAATGGCTAATGATGACCTTCCATGGATTCTCCTATATAAGCTGCGGCTAGAGTTGCAAAAATCAAAGCTTGAATAGCACTTGTGAATAATCCTAGGAACATCATAGGTATGGGAACTACCAGAGGTACTAAAGAAATAAGAACAGCAACCACCAATTCATCAGCTAATATATTGCCAAAAAGTCGAAAGCTAAGTGATAAAGGTTTAGTAAAGTCTTCTAAGATATTGATCGGTAAAAGTATTGCGGTTGGTTGAATATATTTACCAAAATAACTTAAACCTTTTTTGTGAAGACCTGCATAAAAATATGCTACCGATGTAAGCAAAGCCAAAGCAACAGTAGTATTAATATCATTCGTAGGTGCAGCTAACTCTCCATGGGGTAACTCAAAGATTTTCCAAGGGAGAAGAGCGCCTGACCAGTTGGAGACAAAAATAAATAAGAACATGGTTCCAATAAAAGGGACCCAAGGACGATATTCCTCTTCTCCAATTTGAGTTCTAGCCAAGTCCCGAATAAATTCTAGAACATATTCGACGAGATTTTGACCATCCGGCGGAACGGTTTATAGATCTCCAGTAGCTAGAATGGCTAAACTTAATAAAATAGTAATTACAACCCAAGAGGTTATAAGTACTTGTCCATGAACCTGGAAACTACCTATTTGCCAATAAAAGTGTTGACCTACTTCCACACCGGATATTTCGTACAAATTATGGAACGTGGTAATGGAAGATAGAGATGGTGCAATATGCGTATTGCTCCTCCTAAAGATTAACTATAAAAAGAAGAAATGATTCTATTGTTTCTTTTTTTTTTTAATATCTCACTTTTGAATTTTCGACCACTTTATCTATATATAAATATCTTTTTTGAACAAAACAAAAAAAAATATATTAAGAAAATGAAAAGATATTTATATAAATATATCATATATTTTCAGGTCCGAAAGCAGTGATTAACTCAAGAATTCCCGGGTTCTTGGAAATCACGACCTTCGCGAATCGCTGACATAAATTTATTCGAGATCCAACCAATTGAAGATCTATAATTATTATTGGCTGGAATTGGGATATCCGTAATAAGATCCGGGTCGCAATCTGTAGTATATCTACTAAGCAAATGGTTGGAATACTTAAAATTATACATTCTTGAATAACAGTAGAATCTTTCCGTTAATCAACAGTTGTTACAACATCGGATAAACCTGTCGCATATTTAATTACGCCTGGATATTTTTCCGCGGTTGAGCTAATTGTATTTTCAGAATGGCTGCTTATTCATCAGATCCTCCTGTCCCCCAAATCTTTTAATCCTTGAGGGCGGACGTGTTTCCGCAGTAGACCAATTAGTTGACATACCACCGAGCTTTTTTTTTCTTTAAATAATGTGAGCTTTTGTAGCAGCTGATTTAATAGCATCAGCTGCTTTATATTTCGTATCAACTATCGAAAATTGTTTTCTTTTACTTGCTGCATTAGCCATTTAATCACAGGCTTCTTATGCGCGCGCTTTAAGTAGAATTTTAATATAAATACCCTTTCCGCGGGGATATGAAGCGCCTGCCTCCCTACCCTAGGATTCTACTTCTGAGCTTGATAGCTGAAATGAACTCCTGCTTTTATAATTTATTTCAAAGAAATATTCCAAGATTTTGGTTCCGTTTCCTCTTCTTTCCCATCTCGAGTAGAATCCCAGGGATTATAATATAATGTAGTCCAGGGACCATACATAATATGGACTAAATTTACCAATAAATCGAATCTCTTAAAAATTTAGGGTTATATTCCCATAAATAATAAGATGTGGAAATTTTATAATTTGTTACATAAGGAGTTATTTCTTTGTCCCGTTCGGTTATTAACAACCCAATGGTTCTCGAATAATAGTATATGGAAATAACACTCGTAAATAATAAAAATTTATTTAATTTTATCTAATTCTCTTCCTACTAAAACAAACTTTGCATTAAAGTTATTTATTTCAATCCGCTTCGGATACTGATGTTCTTAACGCTTCATGAATAGTTTTTTTACTGGAATAAATAGGGAATTCTTTTTCTCCATAAAATAAAATGTGTTTAATCTCGTTAATGAATAGTTTATTATTCTTTGTTCCCAAAAAAATCCCCCTTCTTTTCTCTGGAGTTACTTGCCAAATCGCTTCTCTGCACCCAGTACCAGCAGGAACTATTCCACCAGGAATGACATTCTCTTTTAAGCCTTTCAACCGATCGATTTTACCCCGGATAGCAGCTCTAGCTAATATTCTGGTAGTCTCTTGGAAACTCACTTCTGAAAGGAAACTCTTAGTATTAATAGATGCTTTCGTTATTCCCAGTAATATAGGTTTATAAGGAATCTCTTCTTCCAAAGCACGATTCATCCTTTGCGCCCGTGAAACTTCTATTGGTTCTCCGGGTGAAGAAACATTAGCTATTCCATCTTCTAAAGTAACTATTTTTGATGTCATTTGGCGCACAATAATTTCCAAATGTTTATCGGATATTTTCACTCCTTGTGATCGATAACCCTTCTGAATTTGATCAACCGAATCGATTCGACTTTGTTCTAAACTTACTCTAGCGCTGAGAAAGAAACTCCAAGGGTATCCGAAAATCCATGTCACATCGTTATTCCGATCTTCAAAACTGTCTTTGAAATCCATTGATACTGAAGTATTAGGGCGGGATTCTAAAAGTTGCTCGATCTTAGGAAGACCTTGAAGAATAATATTTTCAAATCTTAATCTTTCATATATTAATGTTATTGATGCATCTCCTTCTTTAACAATGTCTCCACAACTATTATGAACAGTCGCTCCTACATTAGCTAAGTATGGTTTAGCTAATCTAATTACTACAAATTGTATATGAATGGCTATTATTTGACAAGATCGAAAAAGTGGTCCATATTCGGGTGTAGATACACCCTCACATATTAATTGTCCAAGACTAACTAATCGGAATGTTTTTTTGTATGGACAGAATAACGATAAACACCAATTTAGTAAATCAAAAATAATATTTTTGCGGAAAATCAAACGATAATTTCTTATATTTTCATCTGAAAAATACCATTTAGGAACTTCGGAAGTATTTTTTAAATTTTCAACAATGGAATATTTATTGGATGGAACTCTACCATGGATTAACCAACAGAGGGAAGATAGAGGATCGGCGATACTATGTAAATTACCTAAAATACCTAACTTCTCCAACAGAGTTACTTGCGTAAGATTTTCTTGTAAATCCTCTTGGATCGATAAAATAGAATCTGTAGCAATTCCTTTTAAATCAAATCGTGTGCTTTTATTACTTTCACTTGGGGATATTAAGGAATCCTTCAAAAATTCTGTCGGAGAAGCATTGGCCTCTGAATCAAATTTTATATCGTTTTTTTCTACAGTATCATAATATTTTGAATCAATAAATGAAAGGGTGAGGGAGAGAGAATCATCCCAGGACAAGATAAGAAAAGATGTGTTTTCTTGATCTCTATCGGGTAGAATACGAATAATACCTTTATGTTTACTAAATGATTGGCTTCCCTCATTGGAAAAATGACTGGTGTAATGAACTTTGTTGCCCAAAATATATATGGAATCTGCCGTATTATTATTATCATCATCATTATTATTATCATTGTCATTATTCCCAGTATCTAAAGAATGTTTTATCAAACTAAGTTGAAGAAAATATTGGAATTGGAAAGTTTTATTCGTTCCTATTTCAATGAAAGAAGCATAGGCCTTTTCTACTCTCATAGGAGATCCCTTTTCTCGATCCAAGACTAAACAAGTTTGAACTAATTGGATACCCGTGTCATTGATTCGAACTTCTTTACCATCCTCATAGAGAAGATATTGAACGGTCTTCACTCTTAGAGTTCCTTGTTCCCCCAGTAACTCTCGATGAGAGAATGTTGTTAATTTGTCAGGTATTTCAATTTCATATTCCATTGCGGGTCTGAGTAAAGCAAAAGGTTTATCTGTACGAGGTATGATCCACTGGAGATAAGCCCAATTCCTGGATCTGAATTTACCCAAAATTATTTTCCCCGGTTGTATTAAAGCGTCCCTTTGTTCGGATATTTCCCTTGCTTTTCCTGGATGAATGATACAACCAGGTAATATTCTTATTTCGAATTTATTGTATGTTATCTTTCGTATTCGAACTGATCCGCTCACTCGGCTATGAATATCCAAAGTTATTTTTGCACCTGCCTGAATAATACTATGATCCTCTACTAAGATGGGAGAAAAAGGTTCATGTACAATATGTACTTCTTCCGGGATTGAAAAAAAGTTACCACCTCCGATTATCTCATGTCTTGTCATAAATCTTTTCTTTTTTCTATTCTCAACAATCTCGTTTTTTTTGCCAATTGAATCAATTTTTATGGTACCATGCTTGATAATCCCCCAATCCTTTGTTATGTATCTAGGATCATTTGAAATGGCCAAAATATCATTATTTTGTAAAACACCATTTTTATATATTTTAGGGATAAATTCAAAATCCGGGATTTGTTCATTGTATCTGTTTCTATCTCGTTCCGGTGAGAAAAAAACTTTATCCTTTTTATGTTTTCGTGTTACTTTATAACCATGCAAAATAAAAGTGGAATATATAGAATTCCAATCCCTATTATTGGATATGCTATGATCGAACTCTGAATTATTAAAGGTTTTTTTGTTTCTTCTCGAAAAAAAATTGAATGATTCAGAATTTATCTGATCTTTTTTCGAATGAGAATCAAGAGGTGGTTTGTTTTCCTCGGTCAAAGGAAATTGAACATCAATTTGATCTTCATCCCGGTAGAAGAATCGTATGCCACCGATACTATGAAATCTTCCCGATAATACCCGTACATAACTTGTCTTAGTTATGAGATGAATGTTGCTATGTACATGCTCAGGGTTGTGACGCACCTTCGCACCCCAGTGCATCTCCCCGTCCAAGCTGGAATAAATATATTTTTTAATTCTTTCTTTTGAAGTGGATGTTGTAACATGAACCTCCGCAATAACTTGTTTTGATTCTACATGTTGATTGTTCTGAACCAAGATCAAACTTTGCGGTGGAATTGTTGGATTACGTACCTCATACTTATTCCCAATAGTAATGGATAAATCATTGTCACATATCCAAGCAGGATGTCCATGACGTGTACGTGTGGGATAAACCGAATCGGTATTGGATTTAATAATTCCAGTAAAAGGAGTTCGTATATGTTACGCAATACCACCCGTGAATATCCCACCAGTATGAAAAGTTCTTAAGGTTAATTGAGTCCCCGGTTCCCCAATAGACTGACCCGCAATAATACCTACTGCTTCTCCTAATTCTACCAGATTACCATGAGTAAGACTCCAACCATAGCATAGTTTACAGATCCAAAGCATGTTTTTACAAGTCAAAGGGGATCGTATAGATATTGGTTGTGTTTGAAACATTAATTGATTGGCAAGCTCAGCCCCAATATCTTGATCACGCGTAGCAATGCATCTTGCATCTACGTATACATTATCTGCTAATACACGACCAATCAGTCTTGATTCAGCGATCATTCGTATATTCCTTTGTTCATCCCGAATGGGACTTATGAGGATACCTTCAATAGTGCCGCAATCTATTCTACGTACAACAATGTGTTGAACTACTTCAACAAGTCTACGTGTAAGGTATCCGGCATCTGCCGTTCGTATGGCAATATCGACAACTCCTTTACGAGCGCCATAACAAGGAATTATGTATTCTGTTAGATATAGTCCTTCGCGAAAATTACTTTGAATGGGTAAATCAATAATTTGTCCTTTAGGATCCGACATTAATCCTCTCATACCTAATAATTGGTGAATTTGGGATATATTTCCTCGGGCTCCCGAGAAGGACATCATATGTACTGGATTTGAAGGATCAGTTATCTTAAAATTAGGAGTCATTTCCTGTTTTATATATTCACTCGTAGTATACCATGTATCAATCAATTGACGTAATCTTTCTACCGCGTGCACATTTCCATAACGATAATGTTCCTCTTCGTAAGAACCTTGTCGCTCCGCATCCCGTATAAACCATCCTTTGGAAGGTGTTGTTGAAAGATCGTCAATGCCTAATGAGACGGCTTTGTAAGTAGCCTATTAAAAACCCAAAGTCTTAGGTTGATCTAGGATATGCGCCGTATACACCATTCCGAAATGATTTATTAACCTGCTAATAAATTGTTTTATGGCAGTTCTATCCATCACTTTATTATAGAGGAGCAATTTATCTGATTCTGCCATATCCCCCACTCCCATAAATAGGATTCACCGCCAATGAATTCCAGCCTTTTACCGAAAGGTTTCCTCAATCTTAATGTTTGTACAAAAAAATCTCGTTTTAACAGGTAATTATATCGTCACAGCTGGCGGTGCTCCATTCCGAATTGAAAAATCTTTGGAGATGCCTTGTAGAGCTGACTCTATTTCTTGATTCGGAATAATACGACCAGCGGTTGTACAAATGTATATACTAAGTGTGTTCTCTTCTCCATCCCCCCTAACCTGGAAATGCTCGTAGATCTGATGGGAAGTACCCAAAGGCTCATACTGAGCCTCAATAGGCTCTTCCTGATTCACGGAATTCATTATACGTAGATCATCATCTACTGGCCATCGGAGCCACAAAGGACTGTATAAGTTCATTTCTCTCCGCGATTCCGCTCTGAGTACATCGTTGTAACTATAAAAATAAGGTATTCTTTGACTTTGAGAGAGTCCATTCCTATATGGAAATGGATTATATCTATTTCCGTAAATACCTTGATTACTTTCAATTGTTAATGTATAAAGTCCAAGAAGCATATCTTGGTTCGGTACAGAAACGGGATCTCCTGTAGCTGGAGACAGGAGATTCGCGTGAGAAAGCATAAGTAGACGAGCTTCTGCTTGGGCTTCCAAGGATAAAGGTACATGGACAGCCATTTGATCTCCATCAAAGTCTGCATTGAACCCTGCGCAAACTAATGGATTTAAACGAATAGCACGTCCGTCTGCTAAAATGGGTTCGAATGCTTGTATGCCTAGTCTGTGTAACGTAGGTGCTCGGTTCAACAATACGGGATGTCCCTGCATAACCTCTTGAAGTATTTTCCAAATAAGAGGCATTTTATTCTGAATCAGGAGTTTAGCGGCTTTAATGTTGGGAACAAGATTTCGTCCAATTAAATTGCGAATTACGAAGGGTTGAAAAAGCTCTATGGCTATCTCTCGGGGTAATCCGCATTGGTGTAATGAAAGAGAGGGACCTACCACGATAACAGAACGACCTGAATAATCAACTCGTTTTCCAAGTAAATTCTCCCGAAATCTTCCTTCCTTGCCTTGAATTACATCTGAAAAGGATTTCAAAGGCCTATCATTAGTATCCGTCATGGGTTCTCCGCCGATGCTATTATCAATAAGCGCATCTACAGCTTTCTGAACCAATTTCTTTTGACAAACAAGCACTCCTTCCGGTGCAAATATTCTTATTTCTGAAAGACAACTGAGAGAATTATTTCGAAAAATGATTCTTCGATAAAGTTCATTTATATCCGAACTAATTATTTTACCTTCGCCTAATTGAACCATAGGTCTTAATTCAGGGGGAAGAACTGGTAATAGTGACAAAACCATCCACTCCGGATTTGTTTTTGTTCGAATAAAATATTTGATCAATTTCATATGTCTAACCGAAAAATCTTTTCTTCTTTGAATTTTCCGGTTTTCCCATTTATCTTCTGTGGGTTCACCGTTCACCAAAAATTCTTCCCATTTTTCATATGCACGATCCAAAACAACTTTCAGTTTTAGACTAGCTAATAGTTTTTTGGTAACATCTCCTCCAGTAGCTATTTCTCTACCCATAAATTCGTTGAAGTCTGGACAATGGAAAAAGCAAGGAATACTTTCGTTCCAAATTTCATAATCATTATCATCATATTGAAATAAACCTCGTTTTAATCCAAATAAAGTAGGTTTGTTAGTTATAGGCTTGGCAAAAAAAAGATTGGGATAGGTTATTATCTAGTCCCCCCCCGCAGAATCGGACGCGAGAGTTTCCCCTCATCCGGCTCAAGTAGCTATTATTAAAATACTAGAATCTTTCATTCTTATTTCGTATCGAATAATTTTGAGATTCTGTTGCTTAGCGAGGAAAAACAGCTACTCGTTACTCAATTTATACCTAAAGTAAACTAATTTATGTTCTTTCCATTACAGAAGAATTAATTTATATTCTTTATTCTTGAGTAGTCTTATTCCCTTCGAATGATATACCTTCTTACAGAGATACCTTCCAATGAAATTGAAATTCGTAAGGATTTCCTTCGTTCATATTCCGATTCCTTCGATCCTTTGGGTTCTCGCTCTACTCCGATGGTCATAATGCTATTTGAAGCACATATGCGGTGGATAGACTTCTATAGCCATACCTATAAAAGCTTACTTATTACATAAGCTCATTCGAAATATTCTAATATCGAAGGATTTCCGGATTCTCTTTAAGAAAGAGAATGGGGTTTTTTCTTACGAAGTCTGATTAACAAATAAAATTATACATAATGTGATATGTACACATATTGTATGAACCCTAGATAAATCCTCCTTTTTATCATTACTTATAAATTCATCTCGAGCTTCGTGCCACTCCTCAAAGGACATGACATGTCAGAGCTAAAGGCATCCCTTTGAAATTGGAATTAGATGGGATGACGGTTTCTATTCCAATCCGTATAATCAAAAACTATGGTCGAGTCACACATCGCAGTATGCTAGGCTTTCCAATTCCCTAAGAGGCTTGGATAGGATATTCGCAATATGACTAGGAAGCTTTTTTAAATACCATACGTGAGTTACCGCACATGCTGATTCGATGTATCCCATTCGATATCTTCGAACTCGAGATTCGGTAAATTCAACTCCACATTCCTTACAGAAACTTGAGTCTTCTTCATTTTCTTCACTCCATTGATACTTTCCACAGGCGCAAACTCCACTTTAAATAGGCCCAAATATTCTCTCACAGAATATTCCATCTTTTTCTGGTCTATCGCTGCCATAATAGAAAGTGCTGGGTTGAGTTACCCGTCCAACTATCTCTCCGGTAGGTAAGATTCTTTCAGTCCAGGCACGAATTTGTTCGGGAGAAGCTAATCCAATTCGAAGATATTGATGATTTTGGTAAATCATAAGATTAAAGTTTCGATTGATTTGCACTAAACTTCTTTATAATCTATTATTAAATCTTTTTCTATAATAACTGGATCCGAATCTGGGGCTAAACATCGTGGTTCTCGAACGAGCAATCGAAAGGATTCTGGAGTAATTACTTCAGGTTCATATATTGATTCTCCAGTTACTATAGTACTAACTACTTTCTGACGGGTTTCAGCATGATCAGATTTAATAGTAAGCATTTCTTGTAGAATATGGGAAACACCGAAACCTTCTAGAGCCCAAACTTCCATCTCTCCCACCCGTTGCCCCCCCCGTTTGGATCTCCCCCTAAGTGGTTGTTGTGTAACACGTGAATAAGGTCCACTAGATCGTGCATGGATTTTATCATCAACTTGATGAATCAATTTTAGCATATAAGCTTTTCCTATCGTAACAGGTTGTTCAAAAATTTCTCCCGTTCTTCCATCGATCAATCGGCTTTTTCCTGGATTATCGAGTTCGAATGACCATGGATTAGCTGTTTGCCTACTAGCTTCATGAAGTTCAGAAAATACTAGCTTTCTTGGAGCTTCCCGTTCGTATCTTTCATCAAAAGGCATTACTCTATAATGTCTCCTCAAAAAGTCTCCTGCTATACCAAGTACACATTCAAAGATTTGTCCCACATTCATCCGTGAAGGCACCCCTAAGGGGCTCAATATCATATCAATTGGTGTTCCATTTTGCAAATAAGGCATATCTTGTCTAGGTAAAATCTTTGAAATAATACCCTTATTACCATGTCTTCCAGCAACTTTATCACCTACTCGTATTTTGCGTTTCTGCAGGACATATACACGAACAACCTTTGTATACCTAGAAGTATCCTCCGGATAAATCCATCTCACATCAATAACTTGACCTCTTCCGCCTGGGGGTACTTTAAGACAAGTTTCTCTCGTAGTAGTTATATCAATACCAAATATGGCTTGTAATAAGTTACCTTCCGGAGCCTTCAGCGATTCTTCCGAATCTCGAGGTGTTAATTTACCTACTAAAACATCTCCCGTTTCTACCCAAGATCCCGGTAATACAAGGCCACTCTTATCTAAATGACGAAGAAAATAATCATCTAAATGGGGTATTTTTCTGGTAATTTCCTCAGCAGTTCCTTCAGGTGTTACACGAGCCCCAATTTCATATTTTCCAATATGAATAGACGTAAAAATATCTTCATGTATTAGACGTTCACTGATAAGTACTGAGTCCTCAAAATTGTACCCTTCCCATGGCATATATGCTATTAATATATTTTTCCCTGGAGCTAGTTCTCCCCCTACCGTAGCTCCTCCGTCCGCCAAAAAATGCCCTCTTTCTAGATATTCACCTTGGTTAACCCGAGGTTTTTGATGCATACGAGTATCGTTATTAGAACGTTGATATATAACTAATTTGGTATCTATTGTATTTCCATCGTCAACTAACAAAGTTATTTTTTCACCATCAATATAATCAATTTTTCCCCCCTGTGCGGCTACAACCACAGTCCCCGAATCTGGGGCTACTTGACCTTCCAATCCTGTTCCTACGATACATTTTTCAGGTTTTGAAAGTGGAACTGCTTGACGTTGCATATTAGAACCCATCGAAGCACGATTTGCATCATTGTTTTCAAGAGGAGGAATAGGAGGAGCTCCAACGGAAAAATGTTGTAGAGGCGAAATACTTCGAAGATGTATTTGATTCCATGCAATAGTCACAATTTCTTGTCGATATCGAGCTGCAGTAACTTGTTCCCCTTTATCCTCCTGAGATACCGATAAACAAGTTCCTGTAGTTATTCGATAGTATTCATCTTCTTCTGCTGATACATGAGTTGCAGTATCCCCCTCCTCGGATAATATCTCGGAGATCTTATAGAAGGGACTTCCGAAGAATCCCCAAGGATCAACGCTTGCATGAAGAGCCAATGATGAAATGGGTCCAGCATTCATTCCTTCGGACGTTTCGATGGGACAAACACGCCCATAATGACTAGGATGAATATCTCGTACTTGAAAACTAGCGGTTCGCCTTATTGATCCTCCAGGGCCCAAATAACTTAATCTCCGCCTATGAACTATTTGTGTTAATGGATTAGTTTGGTCTAGAAATTGAGATAAGGGGTGTGAACCAAAAAATTCTTTGAAAGTTGTTAATAATAAACTTGAAGTTACTGGACTTCCAAAAGTTGGTACACTTTTATGCTGGGTTGCCCTATTCATTCTTCCCCGCACCGAATCTTCCGAGCGTTCTGATGCCAATCTTGATTGATCTTTTGATGAATCTGCTACGGAACAAATATGTTTATTTTTTAAGTGATCCATATCATCGAGGGTTCCTACTCCAATCCGAACTTTGATCAAATAATCTATAACAGCTAACATATCTTTTGGTAATGAAAAAATCTCATTTTTAGGTACATCAAGGTTAAGTTTCTTGTTCGAATTTATTCGACCAATCTTCCCTGGTTCAAATTTTGGTTGAGAGAATCTTTCTTGTGATTCTTCAGATATATCGGGAAATTTCAAATATTCATCTGTACCATATAATAGTTTGTAAAGTTCCGATATGGCATATTCTCTCGATTGAATATGTTTTGCCTTTGTTTTCCGAAAAGCGTCACTCGAGACATCGGGATAACAAACATTTTCTAAAATTTCTCTTGTATCCAAACCCATAGCTAATAATAAAAGTCAAATGGATATTCTCTGTTTCCTATTTATACGAACCCATATTCTGTTCTTCATATCAGGTTCTGATTTGAATCTTCCTCCACGATTTGAGATTATTGTGCCGGTATATATAGGGTTCCCATTTGGATCCCGTTCCAGATTAAGGTAAATACCAGGACTTCGTAAAATTTGATTGATTACAACTCTAGCAGTTCCATTCACTACAAAAGTACCTTGGGAGCTCATTAAAGGAATATTCCCAAAGTATACAGTTTGTCTTTTTATTCTCCCCTTTCCCTTTTGAGTTGATTGGGCTGGTACATATGACTTGGGTGAATACGTAATGGACCCACATACAGCATCTTTTTCTCCGATCAACGGTTCTATTAAGTAATATTGTTCACCAAATAATCGAAATTCAATCTCTTCATCTGTATCTTCGATACAGGGAAAATTATTCGATTCTTCCATTAATCCCTGATCAACAAAACGATAAAATGCTTCCAATTGTATTTTTCCAAAATTAGGCAGTACAAAAATTTCCCCATTCTTTTCTAATACCATGTTGAATCTTCTCTTTCCTCTTTTCCCTATTTCCCTCTTTTCCTTTTTCTGTCAAGATGGAAATACAAAAACTCCATATTGATAAAGAAAATTGTACCAATATTGTGGTAAGTAGCAAATCGATAGATTTTATTATAATTTCAAACTAATTATGTTATGCGAGAGTAAAAAAAAAAATACAGATTCTTAACTTGAATTAACTTAATAAGTAAAGGAAGGAATACCGTTCATTCCGTTTGAGAGGGGAGAGAAACAAACACTTGATTGAACCATTAATCATTCTTATAATACATTAACTTATATTTATTATATTTATTACAATCCTAGGTCGAAGATCAAAAAGGTTCAATTATGATACAGTGGAGGCGACATGGCCAAGTGGTAAGGCAGAGGACTGCAAATCCTTTATCCCCAGTTCGAATCTGGGTGTCGCCTGAAAATAAAATACAAAGAAGTAATTTGGGTTGGCTATCATGTTACTTCTAAATATGAATTGTGTTGCTCCATATTATAGTCTGTCACATTATTCATATTCGGATTTTCATCATGAATAGACAACCCTATGTTAAGTATAAGTCAATTCTGGAATAAAAGCAAGTTATTATATGTTTATTGCCTTAATAATCTCAAATTCCTTTAATATTGCTTATAGAATCCAAAATATAGATTATATTAAAATTCATTTTATTCAATACTTGGCGGTATTAATAGCTCTTCATATTATCAGTATAGAATAAACCATCATATAATATTATTTCTATATTTCTACATGGAAATAATATAGATTTTTCTTCTATTCGAGGATTAAAAAGATAAGGAGAATCTTTACGGATATAGTTAATATTGCTTGGGCTGCTTTGATGGTAGTTTTCACATTTTCTCTCCCACCTGTAGTATGGGGAAGAAGCGGACCGTAATTCCCAATTATAAATAATAAATTTATTTATTAAATCATTATTGAATATTTATTTTTCATTTAATAATGATTTAATAAATAAATTTATGGTTATGGAAAGATATTTTCATAATTTGATCTATTTTCTATTTTTTTCCCTGCAAGAAATATATGAGGTATAATCAATTCCCTCCCATTTTCCATAATATAAAGACTTTTTTTTTCTTCCCATTCCGAATTCAAAGTTTTGATAAATCAATTTTTTTTTCAACCAAGTTAATAGGTTGAGAAAAAAATATTTATATTTCTCATAATATAAATTGGTTATATTATTTTTAATACTACGTAAATGTAGACTTTCCGTAATATAAGAAATAGCAGTTCCGCTTAGAAGCATTTGGGATAATAGAAGAATGGGATCTAAACGCCAACCCTGGAAAATAAAAATTCCTCCACATAATAATCCGATGGAAGAGAAAAGGAAATCGTAATATTGGGATAGGTTGATTCCTCGTTCGCCCCCCCTGAAAACCATATATGATATTTTAATCTCTTTATGGCTTAAGTAAAAGATTATGAAAATAACATATCGTTTTTACCCCAAATTCAAGTGAGTTTTCATATAACTTCTTGGATTGTCTCTAACCTGTTCAATGAATTTATATTCCAAAAATTTTTATTATTTTATTCTCAAGAGATCCGGTTTATTTTATATGTACTTATCACATTCTTCTATAAGAAGGATTATCATTGGGCTCATGGTATACTCCGTTGGTTTCACCATTCCCTTCTCCGGAGGAAAGAGAACTAAGAATTGACATGAAAATGATGTTTTTCATTTTCTATTTATCAATCGATCCAAATAAAATTTTAGTAAATTTTGTTTTCGAAGTAATTTATAATATTAAACTATGTTAGCCATAGATTATCTATTTCATTCTATAGAGAATAAATTCTCCCCTTCTCAAGTTTCATATTAAATATTATTAGTTAATATGTTGAATCTCCTGAGCGAAATATCTTTAAGTACATTCAAAATCACACCTCTAGATACATTAGATTCCCTTTCTCTAAGGACGTACAAAAGTATGCCTACCGACACTAGTCCTACTCCCACCGTAGTACTAGGACCATACTCCATATGAATCATATAAGAAATAACACGTAAGTTAGAAAGGACTATATTCGTTGGGGGAATATATTCTATTAAAATCCCCCGATATAGTTTTTTTTTTTTAATTCAATGAATATTTGCAATGATGTATGTAATTATCCAGAAAAAACTTGTACTTCTTCTATCATTCTCTCATAAGTAAATATTAAATTGAGAATGAATTTAATTGCTTTGACTGGCTGTTTTTACATAAGGGATAGGTGGGAAGGCAGTGGGAATGAGAATGAACAGTGCAGTAGCAATAAATGCGAGGATATTTACTTCCATAATCTCATTATTTATCTTATTATTTAATAATATTTTGAAGGGACTCAAAAATCTCATCCGATAAAGATTATAAATTTTTTATTCTTCAGAGATTCATAATGAATATAATCGATTCAATTTCTTTGGGAGATACAATCAATCTCCTTAAATTCAACGAAACCCCATATAAGTCTGATCCATTATCTAATATTAAATGAATAGTATAACACAAGACAGCTTTCTGATCTACAACAAAAGATTCTTCATCTGAAAAAGCTCATTTTCTGTTTACTATACTTTTACTCCCTATCTGTCACATTCATTATCTACATATCATCTATGTTTATAGTATACTGCATATAATATCGTATAACATATATGAATTTGGTGATTCGGGATAAATGAAATACTTCATTCCCTACTAAATCTATTATCATAAATCTTGATATTGAGATAATACCGAACCAACTTCATTATTTCACGGTTCATTTGATAGAGTCTCATTCGATAGTATGCCTTGAAGAGGACTCGAACCTCCATGCTTTATAGCACAAGATTTTGAATCTCGCGTGTCTACCATTTCACCATCAAGGCTCTCAATAAATATTATACTTGATCCAAATTTAAAAACATAGACTAAGTTAAGTATTTTATTATTATTTTATTAATCATCGAAATTTGTGTTAGAATGATTAATTGATAGAATTCTATTTAATTTTATTGATTTTCATTATCCATACATAAAATCTAACGCAGTATAATTAGTATATATATACTAATAGAAAAATTGATTTTTAAAACTGAGTTACCGACCAACAGGGGAGAAATAACATAGACTCATAAAACTAATTCACATTTACAATCCGAATTATAAGATAAGTTTATTTATTTCTCGATCTCCATTTTCTATCAGGATAAAGATTAATCTCCAAAGTTGATAAATAAATTTTTTAGGAAAAAAAGTATTCAGTTATTAATTGAATGACTTAAATAAATATTATCCTGGGCAATAGTAATAATGGGATTCATTATTACTCCCAATATGGTAGATGCTACTGCACAAAAAACCATACCGAGTTCAATAAAACTTTTTGATATTAAGGAAGATGTGGAAATTTTATAATTTGTTACATAAGGAGTTATTTCTTTGTCCCGTTCGGTTATTAACAACCCAATGGTTCTCGAATAATAGTATATGGAAATAACACTCGTAAAAGGTCCTATCGAAACTAATAAATATAAACCTGCTTGCCATCCACACCAGAATGAATAAAGTTTTCCGAAAAAACCTGATAGCGGGGGAAAACCTCCCAGAGGTAATGAACATGGAGTGAAAGAAAGAGCTAGCAAAGGATCTTTTATATATAATCCGGCATAATCTCGAATGTTATCTGTTCCCGTACGTGAACCAAATAATATGATGCAAGCAAAAGTTCCTAAACTCATAAAGATATAAAATAGTGTGTAAGTTAACATGCTTGCATATCCGTTTGAGTTTCCAGCAATTATTCCAATCATAATATATCCAATTTGACTTATTGGAGAATATGCAAGCATGCGTTTCATGCTCGTTTGAGTGATCGCAATCAAATTGCCTAATATCATACTAAGAATAGCTAATATCTCTAAAAGGAAATGCCATTCGTCCGATGAGAAGGAAAAAATAATATTGAAGATTCGAATAGCTAAAGCTAGAGCGGCTACTTTCGAAGCAGCAGAAAGAAGAGCAACAACTGGGGTTGGGGAGTCAGAGTCGGAAAGAATATCATTATTCACTCTTTCCTCTCATTCAGAACCGTGCATGAGACTCTCATCTCACACGGCTCCTAAGTAATAAAAAAGTAATTATTTTTTTACTTATTACCCTCCTCGCGTATGCATAAAAGATGTAATTATTTATGAATTTGTACAAAGAATTACTAATCTTTAACTTTTCGAGGAATCCTTCATCGATGGTTGTTTTCATACCGAGGTGCTGACCTGTTCAATCTCTCTTATATTTTTTGAGAGTCTATCTAAAATAAAAAAGGTAGATTCGATAGAAAACCATCTGTTTTATTCGTTATCAATAGCCATGGATTGTTGTTATTCTAGGGTGATCCATCGGTCGGCGGATGCTTCTCTGTCCTAATACACTCGTAGTCTTTGGAGGATTAAAACTAACTATGTAGCATCTACACAATGGAAATTATTGAATCTCTTTAATGCGCCACTATCCTGATTCTTTGTAGAAACTACCCATAATAACTAACTTGCAAAAAATATTTATTCAAAAATATTAAATGCTTCTCACTTTGCTTTACCTTAATTGTTCATTATTCGAACGAAAGTGTTATAAGAACCTTGGTAAAAGTTGTGTTTTAATCCGAGTGAGGATAAAAGTTTCTTTATTCCGCATGTCTGTAGATCTCTTTCCATATTCAATATGGGGGAAAAAAGAAGTATCTATTTGTTATACAAATGAAAGAATGATTGAACGAATCGCACTCCCTCATATACGTCAGGGGTCCATTGATGAAAGGGAACCAGAGAGAGTTTGAATCCAATTCCTACCATTATGCATATGAGCGCAACCAAAGTTCCTGGAGAGTTATACATTTGTGCATCTATAAGTCCATTTATTATTCTCTGAAGTTGAATTTCTCCCCCAGATAAACCATATAACCACGAAAACCCATAAGCCGAGATAGAAGAACTTGTTCCACCCATAAGTAAGTATTTCATAGTTGCTTCATTAGATCTTGCATCTCTCTTGGTATATCCGGATAATGAATAGAAACATAAACTTGAGCATTCTGGAGCCACAAATATAGTTACTAAATCGTTAGCACCACACAAAAACATTCCTCCCAAAGTAGTCGTTAATATGAGCAATAAAAATTCCATTATGGCCATTTTTGTACATTGAATATACTCCACAGATAGGGGAATACGTAATGCTGAACATAATAGAATTAGAGATTGAAAAATCTCGTTAAAGGTGTCTGTTCGGAAATTACCCGAAAAGCTAATCATAGATTCTTCTTTCCATTGGGGAAACAAGACTGTTATGCTTATCATCAAACTTGCAAAGGAGACGAAATATAACCAAGGTGTATCTTTTTCGGAAATTAAATCTATTATTAAAAGAATGATTAAACTAAAAATTAAGATACATTCCGGTGAAATAGTACTTCCGTATGAGAGACGCAAATCAAACTCTAATTTCATAATATCTTTGAGATATAATTCAAATGAAATATCAATCGATTTCGTATATGATACGCCGAATAAAGTAAATTGTTTCGCTCAAAAACTTAGTTCATCAATATTTTCGAATCGTTTTCAATTCTCATGAAAAATAGGTCAGAAAATAGAAAATAATAGTTAAAATTTTTTTTTTATTCAAATACAATGTTAATGTAAAATTAACATTATGATATTTCTATTTTTTATGTAAGCCTTTCGGCTCACGTTCCTTCCAATTTGATATCATATATCCCTTAGTTTAATTGTTATTAATCTTTTTATTTATATGAACGGAAATTTGCAAAAGCTCTATTGGCCTCTGCCATTCTATGAGTCTCTTCCTTTTTACGTACAGCATTGCCATTATCTCTGGCAGCATCCATTGATTCAGAACTTGGTTTAAAAGCCATACTTCGACCTGGACGTTTTCGAGATGCCCCCGATAACCAACGAATAGCAAGTACTTTTCCCCGTGTAGATCCTATTTCAGTGGGAACTTGATAAGTGGACCCACCCACACGTCTCGCCTTTACTGCTACATTGGGAGTTACTTTGCGTATTGCTTGACGCAAAACGGATAGTGGATTGTTTTTCGTCCTTCGCTCAATATTCACCATGGCATTATAAAGAATTCCATAAGCCAATGATTTTCTCCCGTGCTTAAGAATATGGTTAACTAACATGTTGACTAATCTATTACGATAAACCGGATCAGCTTTCGCATCTCTTTCTCTCGCATTACTTCGACGTGACATGAGTACGAGAAATAATTTATTATTAGTAATTTCTCTCATTAAAGTTAGGGATTAATGATTCATTTCGGCCTTCTCACTCCATATTGTAGGGTGGATCATTCATTCGAGTCGCGAAGGATCTCCCTCCAAACCGTACATACGATTTTCATCGAATACGGCTTTCCACTTCACTATATACAATAGATTTTAAATCATACATTACGTATATTAATAGAATATCTATTTGTACGGAATGATATTTACTCGCTTTCGATCGAGTATCCGTTTCCCCATTTTCCGTTACAGTTGGAAATCTTGTATTTCATGTATCTATACAATAAAATCTTCAGGTTTAAAAATAGTGTTGAAGAATCAGTGCTTGGAATTATTGCTATCTGACCTTAACTTGTTCTAATAAAGTAAAGTTTCTTTAACCCCCCGTTAACGCAGGGAAACTCCCCAGGTAATGTGTCATAATAATTAAACCCTAGATCTAGATATATAATTTAAATCAATTTCATGGTTTTATTTATTGTAGCCTGCTCTGGTCCCCTTACGAAACTTCCGTTATTGGGTTAGCTACATAATCTACATGTTCCTAGCAATTAACATGGCATCGTCATGGAATGATGCAAGTCTTAGATAATAATACAACGCACTAGAACGCCCTTGTTGACGATCCTTTACTCCCACAGCATCTAGGGTTCCTCGAACAATATGATATCTTACACCGGGTAAATCTTTAACCCTTCCTCCTCTCACTAATACTACTGAATGTTCTTGCAAATTATGGCCGATACCTGGTATATAAGCGGTGATCTCAAATCCAGAGGTTGATCGTACTCTAGCGACTTTCCGTAAAGCGGAGTTTGGTTTCTTTGGGGTCGTAGTGGAAGAGTCGACGGATAAGTTACCTTTACCGTCACTCCATAAAACCGTACGTGAGATTTTCACCTCATACGGCTCCTCGTTCGATCTCCTGACCACGAAAGTTTTGATTTTCCATTAATTCTTCAAATATTTATTCATTACAGCACGATCTCTCTTTCAGATTTTGTTTGAATTCGATATTAAATTATTACTTTTTATTATTTTAGAGAGTAATAGAATTACATATTAACTTATCATTCCACATTGAATATTTTGTTAGATTAGATGTAGCTCCAGATATTATTTCTCCCAATAGCGAATTCCATGAGATTGACGGGTTAGTGTGAGCTTATCCATGCGGTTATGCACTACCCAAATAGGAATCAATTTTCATGAAGGATTTGGTTCGGCTTTCGTGCTCCGGTTCGGTCGGCATGCGCTGCCCGGTTTCGATGACCCAAGTTGAAGGGGGATATCTATATCGGATCGGATACGT